TAGATAAGTATGGGAAAATTAGACCGAAGAGTCGTGTAAATAAAGCTGGAGCTGCTACTTTAGAGGTAACGGAGAAAAAAGCAACGACTGGTGTAGGAGAGTCAGAGTCGAAAAGAAGATTTTCGATCTTTCCGCTCATTCAGAACCGTGCGTGAAATTCTCACCTCACACGGCTCCTGGTTCGAAAGAGCTTCATAACTGGTATTGCTCCCAGAACCTTCCTCGTGTATGTATCAAATCCATTTTTCCTCAAATAATCCATAATCACTCGATGCGAAGAATAGTTGTTAACTTCTCGAGGAATCCCTCATCGTTTGTTTTCATTTACCGCCAGGAGTTTCGTCTCAAATTCCTTCTTGCTTGTTTGTCCTTCTTCCTTTTTTGAGGGAATCCTTTCAACAACTATTGATAGGTACGTGCGACAGGCGGGAGGGGCAAATTCCGATTTTTTTCGTTCCCGATGGGCACACAATGGATTGTATAATAATACTTAGAAATAATCCTGACGTCATTTAATTGTGGCATCCATGGCTGAACGGTCAAAGCACCCAACTCATAATTGGCGAATTCACAGGTTCAACTCCTGTTGGATGCAACGGTATAGAAAACATAAAGTAAGAAACAGAGAATTACCAACAAAAAAAATGGATTTGAAATTCAAAGTAAGAAGAAGAGAACTAATAAACTACACAGGAACTTTGTAAGGGAAATAAATGCAAATAAAAAATCAATTTTTTATTTGCACTTGTATATAAAATATGTATATTGAAAAAGCAATAGATAAAGTGAGGGGGATACTACGGATAAACCAAAGAATCAAGTCGTCACTGAAAAGTCCATTCGTCTCTTACAGCAAAATCAATATACTTTTAAAGTAGATTCAAAACTAACTAAGACTGAAATGAAAAGTTGGATTGAAGGATTTTTTGATGTTGAGGTAGAAGGTATAAACAGCAGTCGGATAGGAAACAGAAGTAGAAAAAGAAAAAATAAGTTAAACATAAATTTCACAAGCCAAAAGAAAATGATAGTTAAACTAAAAAAAAATTATTTTATTCCATTGTTTCTGAATTAAACTTGGATAATTTATTTTTTCCTTCGCCTCCTAATGAAAGATTTAATTAAAAAAGGAAAAAGAAAAATGGCTACATGATCATATGAGGCATATAGTTCGGGCACCCGAAACCGATCCATACTAAACTTCACAAAGGCAAAAGGATCTAAGCCCTGTAAAAGATTGACTTACGGAAAAATATCTCGAAATGGACGCAACAATGCGGGAATAATAACCAGTAGACACAGAGGAGGTGCTCACAAGCGCTTGTATCGCGAAATCGATTTCCGGAGAAACAACTTTAATATTGCTGGGAGAGTAGCAGGTATTGAATACGACCCCAACCGCAACGCATCAATTTGTTTAGTCAATTACACAGATGGTGAAAGGAGATATATCTTGCATGCACGGGGAGTAAAGATTGGAGACGTCGTCACATCCAGCCCCAACGCATCTATCTCGGCAGGAAATACTTTGCCTCTGAGCGCGGGTTGAATACATGATTTGCGTGTTCGGAGATTAATCGATTGGGTTGTAGGATACACCCACGAACCCGGCACTACTTCAAAGTTGCGAAAAACTTCAGAACAAACCTCAATGGGATAACCAACTAGGGACAGCAGCGTGTGCCATAACTTAAAAACAATGAAAAACACAGCAATTCGCAGGGTAAGATAATATGGAAACGAAAAAATAGTATCGAAATTAGAACAATAAGCAAAGAGAATTTTTTCTACATGATATACCGGGTGTGTAGAACGAAAGAACCAATTCGGGTTGATGGTCAGAGGCAATACCGAAACTACAGGGTGGCATACGAGATAGATGCATAAAAATGCAATTCTATAATATGAAGTAAATGCTGAAGATAAACAGTTTCCTAAGTTATCCTGAACATAGACTAATGTTGGCGCGAATCATCAAAGTCATCAATTCTGTTGCCAAATTCTTAAGAAATATTGAGAAAAGCCAGATGCAGGCAAAAAGGAGAAAAGCCGCGGATGTGATAAAAAGAACGGCTCATTAAATACTTGCTTCCACCTCAACTCACCAAGTGTCGAGTCGATTGAATGGGCGTCTGCCCTTTTCGTTATAGCGATAGCCCATTTTTTTCTCACATCCAGAAAGCTGTATGCCTCGAAAAAGGCTTGTACAGTTTGGGAAGAGGTCTTTCATATGGCTTCTACCATTACTAAGGAAAGGTCTACTTCGACCAAAATGCCTTTAGGTACTACTATACATAATATAGAACTTAAATCTGGAAGAGGTGGATAATTAGTCAGAGCAGCCGGTGCAGTAGCAAAAATAGTTGCAAAAGAGGGTCGTCTAGCTACATTGAGATTACCGTCCAGCGAAATTCGCTTGGTACCTCAAGATTGTTTAGCAAGTGTAGGCCGGGTCGGAAACATAGATATCAATAGCAAGGGTTTGGGAAAGGCGGGGTCCAAGCGGTGGTTGGGAAAAAGACCCAAGGTCAGAGGTTCAGCTATGAATCCCGTGGACCATCCCCACGGGGGGGGGGAGGGCAGGACACCGATCGGTCGGAAAAAGCCAGCGACCCCGTGGGGACACGCCGCACTCGGAAAAAGAAGTCGCAGAAATAAGTGTAGCAATCCCCTAATCCTTCGTCGACGCAGAGGTCTTTGACAGGTAGAAATATTAAGAAAGGAGTAACTTATCATGGCACGTTCATCAAAAAAAGGTCCTTTTGTTGCCAATCATTTAATACGGCAAATTCAAAAGCTTAATATACGGAAGGAAAGAAAATTGGTTATAACTTGGTCCCGCGCTTCTGCAATAGTTCCCATTATGATTGGTCACACCATTGCTGTACATAATGGACAGGAGCATCTGCCTATCTACGTAACCGATCGTATGGTGGGTCATAAACTGGGGGAATTTATACCTACCCGAAATTTTCGGGGACATGCCAAAAGCGATAAAGGATCTCGTCGATGATTAGGAAATCATATGTCATGAAAAACGAAAATAAATCACGGGTCGGGGCGCAAGCTCTGGGAAGGAAAATCCGTGTGTCAGTTACCAAAATGCGACGTATTATTGATCGAATACGAAATTGTTCATATGAAGAAGCACTTGTATCACCTGAATTTATGCCTTATAAAGCATGTTACCTTGTATCACAACTGGTTCTTTCCGCGGCTGCAAACGCAAGTACTAATTTTGGATGGAATAAATCCGATTTGTTCATCGGTGAGGCTTGGGTAGATAACTCAACGTACCTACGTAGATTTCGTCCGCGAGCTCAAGGGCGTGGTTACCCAATAAAAAGACCCACGTGTAAAGTTACTATTAAATCAAGTATAAATCTTGTTGAAAAGTGAGGGAAATGAAGGCTTATGCCTATGTATTGATGACTAATTAAATTGGCCAAGGGACAAGAGGAAGCTACGAATAATTAATTAAATATCGAGTTAGGGGATATAGATATGGGACGAAAGATTCATCCACTTGGTTTTCGACTCGGCGTAAATTAGAAGCATTACTCCTATTGGTTCGCACAAACTAGGGATTACCCCAAATTTCTTGAGGGGGATAGAAAAATACGCAATTTTGTCGAAAGATATATTCAAAAAAATGTAAAAAATGTGTCTAACTACGGGGGAATTGGGCATATCGAAATCCGACGAAAAACAGATCTTATCCAGATTGATATACATACCGGATTTCCTGATTTGTTAATTGAGGAACGGAGTTTGGGCATTAGTCAAATGAAAAGTGATCTGGGAAACATGTTAGGACTCGAAAGTCAAAATCTCCGGGTTACCTTAATTAGCATTCCTCAACCCTATACAGAACCAAAAATTTTAGCGGAACACGTTGCCTTGCAACTAAGAAATAGAGTGCCTTTCCGACGAACTATGAAAAAAACCATTGAACCGGTTGGAAGAACCACCGATAAAGGCATCAAGATACAAATAGCCGGACGTCTAAATGGTAGTGAAATGGCTCGCGTCGAATGGGCTAGAGAAGGTAGAGTTCCCCTCCAAACGGTTAAAGCCAATATAAGCTACTCCTACCACCCGGCTCAGACAATTCATGGGGTTTTAGGTGTAAAGATCTGGATATTTCGGGATACTGAATAGTTGTTAATTTCTGCGATGTAGGAAAGATGCTACAAATATTGATGTAAACCAAGATAGCTTCATACTATTTCAGTTTCAATCTTTTTCATGCCAAGTTTTCTATAATATCTCTGCTATGCTTAGTGGGCGACTCGTTCCGTTCAAAAGGTCAAAGAACATCTCCTTGCCCGTAAATAAAAAACCTAATTGATAGTTGAACCCCTCCTCTGTCCATGAGTATTTCATAGCGAGTACCAAATACAGAGCAAAATTATTTCAACAAAAAGAAACCTTTCATCCGTAGAACCCTCTTTTTCGGAAAAGCTGGAAGGACTATGATTTTGCGGCAATTTTGTAAGAACAAAAAGAATTCAAGTTCTTTTTTCGCGATTAGTCGTATGGTTAACCATCTAACTCTTGAAAGGTTACGTGATGCAGCATGATTACGAAACAATTAGAAGGGAGCTTCAAATCAATTGATGCTGAGAAAATTGATTTGATAAAGCTAAAATAATTCAGCTCCGTCTCCAAGGGAGAGAACCTAAACGTCTACTCAAGGAGATTAAAACAACGAGGAGACTTCCAAATCTCATTCAGTCCGCGAATGGCAAGATCTGGCAAGGGGGATGGCGAGAGAAGCTCACAGGTTCTTTTTTGGGACTGAAGGAGAAAAAAAAAAGTTGGAAAATGAAGCTCATTCTCGCTCGTAGACTTAGTATAATACCGAAATCACTTCTCAAGAACGTAAATAGATAAATAAAAAATGGACACAAAAAAAGCAGAAACTAGCAATCAATTGATTGGCGATGAGTGAGAGTTGGTATTTGGTTTACGAGGAGCCAGTTGGAGGAAGACTTCCATGTCTGGTTCTGTAGCAGAGATGGATACATTTTGCCAACATCGATTGCAACCCTAGACGAACTAAATACCGTAAGCAACATAGAGGAAGATTGAAAGGAATATCCAATCGCGGAAACGTAGTTTCCTTCGGAAAATTCGCCCTTCAAGCTCTCGAGCCCGCTTGGATTACAGCTAGACAAATAGAGGCGGGGAGAAGGGCAATAACGCGCCACGCCCGTCGAGGCGGGAAACTATGGATACGCATCTTCCCTGACAAACCGGTCACCATGAGACCAGCCGAAACGCGTATGGGCTCGGGCAAAGGATCTCCAGAATACTGGGTATCTGTAATTAAACCAGGTCGAATAATTTATGAATTAGGCGGAATACCAGAAGAGGTTGCTGAGATTGCCATGGCAATGGCTGCACACAAGATGCCTATATCTACTCGATTAGTAACTTCTACGACGAAGTTGTAATTGTTTTTTTGAAGCGGTGGGGGAAGGGGGCAAACATGTTTTCTTTTCGTCGGAATATAATGTATATATAACTAGATAGAATAAAATTATATATGTACAAATAAATACATATATGACTAAACCTACAACTTCCCCCAATACTAATACCAAATGATTCAGAATCAAAGTTTTTTAGATGTAGCAGACAACAGCGGAGCCCGTAAATTGATGTGTATTCGAGTACTAGGAACGGGCAACCGCAGATACGCAAATACAGGCAACATCGTCGTTGCCGTAGTAAAAGAAGCCACACCCAACATGTATTTGAAAAAATCGGAAGTGGTTAGGGCGGTAGCAGCGCGTACCCGAAAAGGGATAAGACGACGCAATGGAATGTTTCTTGGATTCGACGACAATGCGGCTGTTATCGTCAACCAGGAAGGAAATCCCAGAGGAACTAGAATTTTCGGCCCAGTAGCTAGGGAATTGAGAGAATTTAATTTTGCCAGAATAGTCTCGTTAGCCCCTGAAGTGTTGCAAAGATTGATGAATAAAACGAATAGGATTGTCAACTTCCAGTATTTCAGACCCAAATAAAACAAAAACTCCACATAAATTTGGGTTTGAGCAATTGTCAAATTAAAAAGGAAGTATCTCAAATACATAAAACTAAGTCAGACGAAGGGAAATAATTGATAAAAAAAGTAGGTGGGGCAAAACTTTTTTTTTACGCCTCGAAAAAACCCCCTCAAACCTCGATTAGATTTCAGTTGAAAGAGGGGGGAAAGACGGTAGGAACTATTTTGGCATTGACAACTACAACAACTACTGATTGATATTTCACGAGTAATGACACCACTTCCACCACAGCTACTGCAATAAAAAATGCGAATACAATAAGAAAAGCTATGATCAAAATACCTGCTACTAGAATGACTAGAAGTATCGTACAAATCCCGTTTGAAGAAGGTTTTCTAAAAAGCGTTGCAGAACACAAAGAAAATGGGAAGAATTTTTTGGATGTCAAGCTAAATTATTTTGGGAAAAGAAAAGAACCATACATTGCGACTATCGGGTGTATTAGCAAACCTGGCCTGAGAATATATTGCGATCGCCGGGGAATTCCCAAAATATTGGGGGGTATGGGAATTGCAATTTTATCGACCTCTCATGGACTTATTACAGATCGAGAAGCCCGACGGAAAAAAATTGGGGGGGAAATTCTGCGTCATATTTGGTAATTAGCCGGTTGGAAAAGAGAAAGTTCCACGGCTTTCTTTTATAACAACTTGTAGTATTTAAAAAACTTTAATTTAATTAATTTAGGAGGTTTATTCATTTCGAATGATGAAGAAACAGAATCTCATTGACATGGAAGGTACAGTTACAGAATCTCTTCCCAATGCCATGTTTTGAGCGTGTCTGGATAATGGATGTAAGGTATTGACTCATATATCGGGAAGGATTTGACGCAGTTATATAAGAATACTACCAGGAGATAGGGTAAGAGCCGAATTAAGTCCCTACGATCTTGCCAAGGGTCGCATCATCTATCGCCTCAAGAACAAACATACAAGCAATAGTCAATAGACCCAACTAGCGGTGTATTTTTTCAATAGAGTTACCCACTCGTCCAACTTCTTACCTTGCTGAAGAGGCTAAGAAGGAGGACATGTGCCAAATCCATAATTAGATTTACTCAATTAATTCAAGGTTATAGATACGAAAATTCGCGCTTCCATTCGAAAAATATGTGAAAAATGTCGATTGATTCATAGACGTGGGCGAATCATGGTAATTTGTTGCAACTCAAAGCATAAGCAAAGGCAGGGATGAAATAAATTAGATATAAAAAAAAGGAGTATCAATTAACCTTAGATTTCCAATATGAATAGTCAATCTATTATGTTAAATAATTTAAAAAAATTACGCTTACGAAAGGGCAGACGCGGAGTTCAGAAGGGAGTTATTCATATCCAAGCAAGTTTCAATAACACTATTATTACCGTTACGGATGTTCGGGGATAAGTAATTCTTTGGTGCTCCGCCGGTGCTTGCGGATTCAAAGGGACACGCAAAAGCACACCATTTGCTGCACAAGCTGCGGCGGAAAATGCAATTCGGGCATCGATGGATCGGGGCCTGAAACAGGCAGAAGTTATGATGAGTGGACCCGGACCAGGACGAGACACCGCTTTACGGGCTATTCGCAGGAGCGGCGTAATCCTTAGTTTTGTCCGTGACGTGACTCCTATGCCATATAATGGTTGTAGACCCCCCAGAAAAAGACGCGTCTAACCAGTAATTATAATTAAAGGGGATTTCCCTATGCTGAAGATCAAGAACGAAAGATCAATTTCTACCCAGGCAATTCAGTGGAAATGCCTTGAGTCGAAAACGGAAAGTAAACGGCTTCACTATGGCCGTTTCGTCGTATCTCCCTTCGAAAGAGGCCAAGCTAGTACTGTGGGCCTTGCCATACGTAGAGCCTTGCTACAAGAGGTTGGGGGGACGAGTATAACACGTGCAAAATTTAACGGAGTTGTGCACGAGTATTCTACAATAACGGGTCTTTAAGAGACAATACATGATGTTTTAGTTAATCCGAAAGAAATTGTACTTAAGAGCGATTCCAACGAAATTCAAGAGGCAGTTTTATCTGTAACAGGGCCTAAAGAAGTAACTGCGGGTGATACATTAGTGCCACCTCGTGTCAAAATAATTGACAATTCGCAATATGTAGCTACTATTACTCAACCAATATCTTCAAATATCGAGTTAGAAATTGAAAAAGACTGTGGATATCGAATAGAAAATTCAAATGGAGACAAGGATGGGCAATTTTCCATCGATGCTGTATTTATGCCTGTCCAAAACGTGAATTATAGTATCCATCTCCTTGGAAGCGGTAGAGCGACGCAGGAAATATCATTTATCGAAATATGGACCAACGGCAGTCTGACACCACACGAAGCACTTAATCAAGCTTCTAAAAAACTCATAGAATTGTCAAATACTTTTTCAGACGTAAAGTGCAGAGACGTTTTTTCTCTCGAATCTCAGAAAGATTCCCCCAACTCGACAGGATCAACGTCTTTGCAATTGCAATTTGATAACGCAAGTAAACTAGAGGGAAATATTCTCGAAAATACGTTTATTGATCAACTGGAATTACCCGCCAGAGCTTTTAATTGTCTTAAAAGGGCTGAAATACACACAATTGCTGATTCGCTTAATTATAGCCAAGAAGATTTATCAAATATAAGAAATTTTGGACAAAAATCTATAGATCAGGTGTCCAAAGCTCTGCGGGATCGTTTTGCCAAAGAATTACCAAAGAAAACACTAGGCATCAATCAAGGGAAGTCCTAGAAAACAAAATTGAATTCCCTCTCAAACCAAAAAAATTCATGTGTTAAGAAATGTAAAAAGTGCCATAAACGACTAGATGATGACTAATTACAGTGTAAATGGAGACGAAACGATTGAATGAAAAATTAAAAAGAATTGGGGAAATTGAGGTTGACTTCGAGTTACTTATTACTTTGACGTAAACAATTGACGTGAACAATTGAGTCTAGGGACATCTTGCTCCGCAGCAATTATTCCCTAGACTAGAGCCTAATATCTTTCAGGTTTGTAAAAAATGGGGGGGAAAAGATACTGAAATAGACCCAAAGTTAGAGATCCCTCAATGGGTAAAGTTGCTCCGATACCCAACCAGATAGCGGCAACGGTGCCAATTGCGAAAACTGTTGTGGCTACTGGTCGTCGAAACGGATTTTGAAATTTATTGACATTTTCGGGAAAAGGGACGGTCAACAAACCTGCAGGTACCGACGCCATTGGGAGAACACCTAGTAATTTATTTGGTACTGTGCGAAGTATTTGAAATACGGGAAAAAAGTACCACTCAGGTAATATTTCTAAAGGAGTTGCAAATGGATTAGCCGGTTCACCAATCATTGATGGTTCCAGAACGGCTAAACCCACGGTACATGCAACAGTTCCCAAGATTACTACGGGAAATATATATGAAAGATCGTTCGGCCAAGCAGGTTCCCCGTAGTAATTATGTCCCATACCTTTAGCTGATTTTGCTCGCAAAACAGGATCGTTCAAGTCAGGTTTCTTTGTTATTGGGATGAACTTCTCACTCCCCCGTAAGAATCGAACGTGGGAATTTCTTCTCATACGGCTCGAGCATATACCTCACTACCCTTTCTCGCAAGACAAAACGAGGAGGAACAAAAAAAGTTAATTTGCGCGGCATGGCTTTTCATCCGAATCAGCTCAAAAACTTTGTTTTGGAATAAAGCTTCGCGGATTATCTTAAATCCTATACGTCACGTATTATATCATTCCTCATTTTTACGGGATATTCTATAACAGAACTACGACCCGTGTAGGATTTCAACTCGTTACAACTTTGGCCACCCATTTCTCTGTAGATCGTTTATTTACCCCGACGGCTATTACTGCAAAGAATTGGCAGCTGATACAGAGGAAATGTATGCATCATTTGAAAAGCCGTATAGAAATTCTACGTAATCCAGGGTAACTTGGGGTTTGACGAGGCCTTGTAAGATTTTTGGTTCGACCATGGAAAAAGTTCTCCAAACAACTTTCCGAGTTCCAGAAAGGGGCTTCCACATCCAGGTTTCGATTCTTAATTCCCAAGAAAAGTTGGAGTGGAGACACAGCAGTAGTATCCAATTCGATATCTGCGTAGCCTACATACTTTGGGACGAGTCACACACTCCCATAATCCACTTCTTCCCTTCCAACGTTTTGACTGCGTCATCTCGGTACGGTAGTTCGAGACGATAATTCAATCCGCTGAATGACTTTTCATCTGTAAGTTTTTGCGGCAACAGAACAACAATCTGTTTAGGAAGTAGAAACTGGGCCCCCTTCCCTTTCCCTTATAGTGATACATGAATACGGCTTATTCGCGGAAGAAATTGTAAGGGACCTGAAATGCCTTGTTTACGGATCATTAGGAAATGCATCGGCATAAAAACGGCAGTGAGAAGCGGCAAGACGAAGGTGTGTAAACTGTAGAAACGAGTTAATGTGGATTGTCCGACACTCACACTTCCTCGCAATGATTCCACTAATGAAGGTCCTATCCAGGGAATGGCTTCGGGCACACCTGTTACGATTTTGACAGCCCAATAGCCAATTTGATCCCAGGGTAAGGAATATCCAGTTACACCGAAAGACACAGTTAATACACCTAAAATCACTCCGGTAACCCGAGTCAATTCGCGAGGTTTCTTGAATCCCCCTGTTAGATATACACGAAATACATGCAGGATCATCATTAGTACCATCATACTTGCTGACCAACGGTGAACAGAACGGATGAGCCAGCCAAAGTTTACCTCAGTCATTGTATATTGAACCGAAGAAAAAGCTTCTGTAACAGTTGGACGGTGATAAAAAGTCATAGCAAAACCAGTAGCTACCTGAACCAAGAAACGGGTCAACGTGATTCCCCCTAAGCAATAGAATATGTTCACATGCGGAGGAACATATTTACTGGTAATATCATCAGCAATTGCCTGAATTTCGAGGCGCTCCTCGAACCAATCATATACCTTAGCAAGATAGGTAAGCCTCGATGACTCCCTCTTCATAAACTGAACATGAGGATTTTCCCTCACACAGCTTGGACAAAGACATTTTATTTTCTTAGCACCGCCCATTCCGTTTTTCCATTATTAATTTGTCAAACGGCAAAATTAGCAATCGGAAAAGAAATCGAAGCCCCATAAGTGTCTTTCCGCTTCTTCGTCGATGATGAAAAAAAGGGGATGAGGGGGGGGTCAACTCGGATCCGAAAACCTCGAAAATAAATCCCGTTTCAATCTCATGTTAGCCTCTACATTTTCATCTGAAAACCAGTAGTACTAGCGTCTTGAGAAATCTTTTTATCTTATCGATGTATCTACCCCTAAGAATTGAATTCAAAAATTCGGAATAACAGTGGGGTACATAAATGAATAGAGGTTATCTCGTTCTAATCTGATTAGTTGAATACTCCCAAAACCTTAGATTTTCACTATATGTCGACGAAATACTTCATCGGTGTCTAATAAAAAGAAGAAGATCTAATGGGCAGCAGATCCTCTATTGCCACCGCCTCAAACTTTTAAAAACTGATAGATGCCCAGCACATTTCTTCCTTTACCGCCCCCGGAATATAAGGAAGAACTGGTTAAGAAGTATTTCCTAAATAATTTTTTGATTGAGCACCAAGTAGATGAAGATAAAATAGTATCAGGTAACAACTTTGTCACGAAATTTAAGCAGTAAATTGGTGCAAATTAATCATAGTCCGCATTTTTCAATAAATACAAATCTCTTGCGTTTCGGGTATTAATCATTCAACGGCTACCCGGCTAGACATCGGCGGTGAAAGAACTATTGTTCAAATAGACTAAATAAAGAACTTTTCACTTTTATTTGTTGAACCGGATTAATTACGACGAACCACACACCCATGTTGCCGAGATAGTTTATATTTAAAAGGAGAAAGTTTACGCGATTTAACTACCCTTTTGATTCCTGCTCCTAAGTCCCCAGCTGCTGCTAGCGCATCAGTGGGGCTCAGGGCCTTTCTACCAACTAATTGAAATACCGTCTAATAAAACGGATGAATTATAAATTTCTAAAATAGTAACTAGAAATATGGCAAATAAAGCCATGAAAAACCCCATTAGAGGGGTGGTTCCCCAACCGGGAGCAACTTTTCCATATTCTGAGTTGAGTGGTTTCAAAACCATTCCTAAAACACTGATTCTAGGTTTACCCCTAGGAGTTTCATCAATAACTTTTGTAGCCATATAGCCTATTCAACTAGTTGAAATTTGTTGACTTTGTATACTAGTATACCGGATAGAATAAAATTTATTGGGTCACATAGTAATGGAAACCGCAACTTTAGTCGCTATCCCCATATCCCGTTCACTTGTTAGCTTCACCGGTTATGCCCTATATACCGCTTTTGGTCAACCGTCCAAAGAACTAAGAGATCCCTTCGAGGAACATGAAGATTAGTCAGACCAAGAGACCTTCTCCAAGAAGTTAAAAGGGAAGGTCTCTCATTAATCTCATTTTACTCGTGCCAATGATTTCATCGATGCAGCGAAGCTGTCTATTTTTTAAAGTGGAGAGAGATTCCCCTATTTTCCCCTGTTAGGCACTTTGGGAGGTTCTCTAAAGAAAATTGCAAAAAATATTATACCTAAAGTGGCTACCAACAAAAATGTGTAAACCAGTGCTTCCATGGATTCAGCGGTAAATTGGTGTTTTTAAAAATATCTTTCGTACTAATTTAGGTTAGGAAGTCAAATTTTAGTTGAACTTTCCTTCCTTAGCTTGATTTCAAAGTAGTTAAAACTATTCAGTTAGAACAATTCATTTAATTTTGACAAAACATTTATTCTCGATCGACAAAATATAAGTAACTGGGGTGGGGAGTGGGGGAAAGAACCCCACTTCCTGACTCCAAGGGATATGTCAAAAGAAATCTTTCAAACAGCTTGTCTCTTGGTACTTGGGTCTCCCAACTTCTGGAATGTACCGAATTCAACTTGGGCGTCCAAGTCAGGATCGATGCCAGCGAAGACGTCTCTAAATAAAGTTCTTGCGCCGTGCCAAATATGGCCGAAGAAAAAGATGAGAGCAAATGTAGCGTGGCCAAAAGTGAACCATCCCCGTGGACTACTCCTAAATACACCATCCGATTTCAAAGTGGCGCGATCAAATTCGAAGATCTCGCCTAATTGGGCGCGCCTAGCATATTTCTTAACCGTAGCAGGGTCGCTGAAGCTAGCACCATCTAATTCGCCACCAAAAAATTCTACAGTTACACCTACTTGCTCGACACTGTATTTTGATTCCGCTCGTCTGAAGGGGACATCAGCTCTTACAATACCTTCTCCGTCTACTAAAACGACCGGAAATGTTTCGAAGAAGGTTGGCATACGGCGTACAAACAGCTCATGTCCTTCCCTATCCTTAAAAACGGCATGGCCTAACCAACCAACGGCTATACCATCTCCGTTGTCCATTGCACCTGCTCTAAACAACCCACCTTTTGCGGGGTTGTTGCCAATGTAGTCGTAAAAAGCCAACTTTTCCGGAATCTTTGACCAAACTTGGGATAGACTTAGTTTTTCAGCTTCGCCTGATCGTATCCGTCTTTCTATTTCTTGTTGAAAGTACCCCTGATCCCATTGATAACGGGTAGGGCCAAACAGTTCAATCGGAGTGGCGGCGGAGCCGTACCACATGGTTCCGGAAACCACGAAAGCGGCGAAAAATACAGCAGCGATACTGCTAGACAACACAGTTTCGACATTTCCCATACGTAGAGCTTTGTACAATCTCTGGGGGGGGCGAACACTGAGGTGGAACAATCCGGCTAGTATGCCTAAAACTCCCGCTGCTATGTGATGCGACGCTATTCCACCCGGGATGAATGGATCAAAGCCCTCGGCTCCCCAAGCCGGGTCTACAGGTTCCACCTTTCCAGTTAATCCATAGGGGTCTGATACCCAAATACCGGGACCAAATAAACCAGTTACGTGAAATGCTCCAAACGCAAAACAAAGTACTCCTGAAAGAAATAGATGAATTCCAAATATTTTAGGTAAATCGAGGGAGGGTTTTCCTGTACGATCATCTCGGAATAGATCCAGGTCCCAATACACCCAGTGCCATATAGCGGCTAAAAACAGCAGACCGGATAGTATTATATGAGCTGCGGCTACGCCTTCGTAACTCCATATACCTGCGTCCGTCGCAGTATCTCCTGCGATACTCCAACCCCCCCACGATTTTGTTACCCCGATACGAGTCATAAATGGAATGACGAACATACCCTGCCTCCACATCGGATCAAGAATAGGATCGGATGGGTCAAAGACAGCTAGTTCATATGAAGCCATCGAACCCGCCCAACCAGAGACCAAGGCGGTATGCATCAGATGCACAGCAATTAGGCGACCAGGGTCGTTTAATACAACGGTGTGAACGCGATACCAAGGCAAACCCGTGAAAAACCCCTTTCTTGGATATTGGAGATGAATGATCACCACGTAACTTTCTCGCAATGGAAGCTCGCATCTTGAAAGATAAAATGAGGTTTGTTAGGTGAAACATCTGGAAAAGTATTCTAGTTCGTGATTGAAGCAATAATTATAGGTAGGATAAAAAAAGCGATGTTCCTGCCTTTAAATTTAAGTGAGAAAATTTTTTCTTACGAGTCTATCACTTCATCCACTTAGTTGTGCAAAAAAGTTACTGTGTGGAATGGAACAAGCTAGCAACTTCTCTTCTAGAGAGGGATAAAGGCTCTCTCAAAAAAGTGTGAAGACATGGATATTCTAGCATCTCTATTCCTTGTATAACAATGTAGAGATTGGTCCCATCAAAATCCAATAATATATGCCAAAGTCACAAAAAGAGTGACCTATACCGTCTCGCTCAGACGTGTGATACTATCACATGAGCTATTCCTTATTCATTAAGCTCCTACTTACGCCCCCAATTTGGAGGTAATTGCAATAAACTGTTTTGATGATTCCTACATGCCAATCGGTGTTCCAAAAGTGCCCTTTCGTCTACCTGGGGAAGAGGATGCTGTTTGGGTTGACGTATAGTGCGACTCGTTAGGTGTGTCGAGCCTAGCGGAACTTGTCTCCGCCGTTTCCTAGCCGATTTGTACCCACCTCGCCTGGAATTTACTATTCCATCAGTAATTGAGTGCTTGAAAAAAAGTCTAATTTACCGATAGAAGAGAAGTGTTAGCTGTCAGAATCCATGGCTAGTTGAGATGAACAGATCGTCTAGGCCCCGGTCACCCAATCCCAAAGATCGATCGCAACATAAATACGTGCGAGATAGTAACTAGAACAGAAATTTGTTTAACTAGATTCATTTGTTCGAGCCTATAAAATGCAAAAATAAATAAAATGAAGGGAAAGAAAAACTACTTGTTCCATATATGCGGGTGGTGGTCGGAACCTATTTATCCCCTGCGGGGTAGGAGATGAGCCTAAAGATTCTCCGAATCAAAAGGTCTCAGTGTCTAACAGAAATCTACTGGTGTAGGAGAAAGAAATCGGCACAGTTGGTGCACCAACTGCCAGTTACGATGTAGTTCAAGATGTGTAAAAAATGGGCTGGACAAACTTGAACGAGAAAAAGCGGGATTCCTCATTTAGGCGAGGTTGAAAACGTAGAAGAAGAAAACTCTGTCCTTTCTTTCTATTCTATCCCGTCTTTATCCTCTCGCGTAGAAGCCGTGTGTCTTCAACGAGGCTTATACGGTTCCAGAGGGGGGGTCAGTAAGATAGACGTGATCTATCCCGATCAACCGGCTTTATCGGGAAAGGCTTCTTTTTCTAGGTCAACAGATCGATGACGAGATTGCCAATCAACTGATTGGTATCATGATGTATCTGAATGGTGAAGATCAAGACAAAGATATGTACTTGTATGTAAACTCCCCCGGGGGGGCGGTATTAGCCGGAATCTCTGTTTACGATGCGATGCAATTTGTCGTACCAGATGTACATACCGTTTGCATGGGACTTGCTGCTTCGATGGGATCTTTTATTTTAGCTGGTGGAGAGATTACAAGACGTATAGCACTGCCCCACGCTTGGCGCCAATGATTTGTATGGATTAGGGTTTTGCCTTCGCTGAATTGAGGCAACAATAGCATGGCAATCAGTACTTGGCGACTCTTTTCATATTTAATAAATAGCCGGAAATAATGCGATGAAGTACTAAAAAAATAAAGGGAATCAAAAGAGATTTTTTTACTTGCGTTAGATTCGCCGTCGATCAAAATTAATATATCTTAGCGTCATAAGTTATATAACTTAATTTAATTTGCAGAAGGTGTCAAAATCCCAAAGTTTTTTTTGACAAAAAAAAAATTGAGATTCAAACGGTGTTGATTCCTTTGTCCATTGGGGGTATGCATAGCAAACTCTGGGATTGCGGACGCGAAGAGATGACAGAACCATCGTAGTACTCTGAGAGGAAGGATGGTAAAATCTTACAATATCACTTCTCGTACATGGTGTGGCAAGAGCAAAGGGCAATGGCGAAGTAGAAAATTTTTACATGGCAAAGAGTTGCTTCTTAACTATCAAATTGAGGAAGCTTCATTAGCTTAGCTCGCCAATTGTGTAAGGTAGCCGTATGCGGAAATGTCTGCTTGTACGGTCGGACTTAGTTGGAGTCACTTAATTAGGGTAATGATTCATCAACCCGCCAGTTCATATTACGACGGACAAGCTGGAGAATGTGTCATGGAAGCAGAAGAAGCATCGAAACTACGCGATTGTATAACTAAAGTCTATGCTCAAAGGACTGGTAAACCCCTGTGGATAATTTCCGAAGACATGGAAAGAGACGTATTCTTGTCAGCGGAAGAAGCTCGGGATTACGGTGTTGTGGATCTCGTAGCGTTGGAAAACGTTTCACGTTAGAGATTTGCTGAATAGTAGAAAAAAAAAAAAAAAAAATTAGTTCAGAATCACAGCTGAATTTTTTACGGAATTCCATTTTTCCCCCCTTTTTTGATTATTTCGCAGTTTAACGTTTGTTATTTTTTGACCCACCCATCCCCGTCCAGGAGCAGATCTATAAAGTTATTTTGAATACCAAAAATACAGCATAAAAATAACACTAATAATAAGAAATTGAATATCAATTCTTGGGTGTAGAGATGCAGCATATTTTCCCAAATGGTTGAGAATATTTCGCACCGAATAAACCTTCTGCGTCTTTGAGCGTGCCAACGAATCAGCAACTTATTAGAAAAGCGAGACAAGTACTGGTAAGTGGAACGAAATCCCCAGCTCTTCGGGGGTGTCCCCAGCGGCGGGGGGTGTGTACTAGGGTGTATGTGTGACTTGTTTGGATCGGAAATCTAAACTATTTGGAGATTGATGCCGCAGGATAATCTACCAAATAAAATGGAACTATTTTCATAATCCAACTATTTTGATAAGAAATAGAATTCGTGGCTGAAGTCGGTGCGAACCCGACCTTTTCGATTTGGGACGATGGAAAAAGTCAGTAATAATAAAATTGAGTTATTAAACGAAATTAGGCTGGTGGTATCAAATCCTAGTACCTCTGCTGTCAATTCCGTTTCGGCGGTAACAGGATCAGCCTTTCTGTTAATGTTAACTCCCGGCATGAAATACCGCTACTATACATACGATTTCTTCTAACAAATGAGAAATACGCTTAAATAAGTCTTAACAGGCTGAGTTTAATTTTGGGGATCGTGCGACCCACCAACAGCAGTGTCATTCTCCTCATTTTGGGACAAGTTTAAACTCCGGTATATAGGGGGGATCCTACTGCCAAAAGGAATCGACCACGGAAACATTGGAATCTGTAACATCTTCGGTACAACGTCTGGCTGTTTGGTGGATTGGGATATCGAACCAAGTAGTTATGGAAGGGAAAGCCGGAATAGCGCAAGCCTCCGGAATATCTAATTCTTACATGAGATAGAAATGATAAGAAAAAAGGGTTGTTGCAACCGGTCTCCCCCCTGAACGATCTGAGACAATTAGTTTGGAAAAGACATAAAAGTATGTAGCGTCGGCATACTTGGCGGGGGAAGTATACATTTTTTTTTTAATTTCGCTTTTTTGAGTAGCTATGTTCTGACGGGACGTCGTCTTTCGCGTTTTCTACCAAAGTAACATTCCCAACTAAAAAATATTGAAGTGAAAGTTTTGAAAAAAGAGAGGAACTGAGGAATCAATAGATTTTCTATTTGAAAAAAAAAAAATGAGATTTTTTGTGAGGCTATACGTATAACGACCAGAGTAAAACGTGGATCCGTCGCTCGGAAGTATCGCAAAAACATTCTTGATTTTGCATCTGGTTTTCGGGGGGCTCATTCGGGATTATTTAGAGCAGCGAATCAGCAGGAAAAAAAGGCTTTAGCTTATGCTTATATAGATAGAAGTAATCGAAAAAGAGTCTTTCGCCGTTTGTGGATTGCTCGGATTAATGCAGCAGCACGGAAAGAGGGAATTACCCACAGTTCGGCGATTCACAGTTTGTATGAGAATCGAGTTATTTTGAATTGCAAGACACTCGCCCAAGTAGCTATCTTAGATGCTTACTGTTTCTCCAGGCTAATAAGAAAAGTTAACGACAAAAAAGATTGATCCACGGCAGCGAATTCAAGCCTCTCCGAATCGTTTTCAACGGAGAGGCGGAAAAACCAAATTGAGTTACAGATTTCTCACACCAAAAAAGGCAAAAGGGAAGGGAAACAAGCAAAGAGGCGGACTACCCTGCAGGTAGTGATTTTACTTAACGGAAGTAATTTGAATTTTACCTGTTTCGCGGGAAATTTTTAGTTGTTTTATCAAAAAATATCCTAAAAATCAATTTTTCGTTTTCAAAGTGGTCTAATTCTCGTTATTTGAGAAGGGCAGCAAGGCCAAAATGCGAGCTCTTTTTACGGCAGTAGCTACCAAACGCTGCTGTTTTGAGGTCAATCTATTTATTCGTTTTGATAAGATTTTTCCCTGTTCACTTACGAATCGACGAAGTAAGCTAGTATTTTTATAATCAACGTACTCATCGTAACGGATGGAAGGGGAACGTCTAAGGGGAGAGCGTCTAGTTTTATTCATGATATTTCTTTGTAACTACCGATACAGATCAATGTTGCTATCGATTACTCCCGAACTAGTCGCAACGTAAACATCCTTCATCTCTTTGACTCTTTATGCAAAGTGTGCTTATAGCAATAGGGACAATACTTCTCCAACTCCAGTCGAGTGGGTGTGTTGCGACGATTTTTACGTGTAGTGTATCGCGAAATACCTGTAGATTTACCACCAGTCTCTTTCTGAGTACAGCTTGTACATTCCAAAGCAACGGTTATCCTCACATCTCTACTTTTGGCCATAGAATCAAATAAATGTACTCTAATTTTTTCCCTCTATTCAAAGAAGGGGTAGGGGGTCGCGCGTAGATCCGTAATAGTATAAGCGGACTATTCACGAAGTTGTGGCCAATGAATGTGTAACGGGGCGTGAAGTTCCGTCACCCCTTATTTTTCCAATTTATTTCCATTTTTTTAACTTTTTTCCGTCGGAAAAAAGTTAAAAAAATGGAAATAATAAAGCATCCGGAAAAAATCGATTTGTTTCTATCAGTAAACCAGCCAATAAGCCGAACCATATCGTAGCTACTACGGGGGCCGTAGAAAGATATACTTTCACATGTTGCATCGGAATCCTCCTTTTTCTTAAAAGTTCTATTTCCCCGCCCATCTGTCTACATATTGATTAGTTCGATCCCCTATAATCTACCACTTAGTTTATACAAATAAATTTTCCACATTTCCGGAAACAAAAATTTCTTACTTCCGAGTACCCTACCTCAGCGATACCAAACTAAGTTGAAAAAAAAAAAGCGAAGTGGAAACCGAGATGAGTAGAGGGTGGGGGTGGGGGGGGGGGGCAGGAGGGGGGGGGCAGCAACCTTTCAAAAAATTAATTTTTCTCAACTTTTCTTTTGGTGGTAGCCAGTATCCGTGGGGAAAGATTATAATCAGTTGGATCAAATACCACGGGATTAGTAGCACCAACTGCAAATCAAATTTAGTAGGGATGTGACGCAGCTCGGTAGCGTGTTTGTTTTGGGTACAAAATGTCGCAGGTTCAAATCCCGTCATCCCTATTTTTCATATATCTATCAACCATCAAGGCCGATGGTTGCTATTTCACTCAATCGATCTCCATCTTCCTCCTCATTGTGTGTGTGGTGTGGGGGGGGGGGATAACTTAGGTCTTTCCCGTCCCTCCAACACGTCGGTAAAGAGGGGCACTGCAGCCTCTACTCTCAAAAATTAGAGTGACGCTTAAGGCGCCCTTAGTTCAGTCCGGTGGAACGCGGGTCTCCAAAACCCGATGTCGTAGGTTCGAATCCTACAGGGCGTGTCTATTACTACCTACCTTTAATTGCTCAAGCAATGCACACTGTATTGAAAGTGGAAATAAAACTAGCTCTCGTCGTTGTAAAAGCGGTCCCTTTCTTTGACAATTTTCGGACGAAAAAGAAGCAATCAGAGAAAAATTTGGCAAATATTTCTCAATTTATCTCTTTTTCCAAGATCTCACCTCAGATGAGATGATTCTTAACTAAATTCTATCGAATATCTAATTGATCGCCCCGTCGATATTGTAGGTATGCAGTTACAAATAATCCAGCTAGGGTTATCGGAATCGAGCCTGACACAATTCCAGATAGTGATGCTTCAACCATTTCAATTTGTAAATCTCTAATACAAAAACTTACCAACGTATATTTACGCATCAACTAATAGAATCATCGGCAAGTGCAACAGATTAGTAAGCGCCGTCCGTAGAAGACCTCTATCTTCTCGACCCTTCTTCTTTTCCTAAACGATAAGAATGAGTTGCAGAATCTGAATCTTGTTCAATCCGACAAATAAAGCTGTGGTCAGAGTTAGTGCAAGCATGAGGAAGGCAAAGTAACTTAATGGGGTGAGCATATATCTGAATACCAAATTGTCTGGCAGATGGGTTAGTTTAGTATACGATTCTCGAGTAGTTTATCACCCCACGCCCTCGAATCAAAGTTGTTTACTCAAATTTGTTAAATTAGATCCGATACAGTCTAGGTCTAATTCTCGGGGATTATAATTTTTTCAATTCATTTTTTTGGGAATAGAACGTCTTAGTGCTTTAATTAGTTTACCGAGGCGGACAGCTCCTTGACGTCGTTAATTTATCATCAAACAGCCCTACCCATTTAAAATTATTGTTTGAAACTGTTTTGTGGGCATCTACTTTAAATAACGGCCTGTACGTGGAGCGGGCATCGACTTAGGATAGGAGTCGGGGGGAGGGGGGAAACTACCCCCCAACATCTACAAATTTCCTGCATCACCTCAAAAAGGGACTGTTCCATATGGTTTACGCGCTGTATGGGCGATGAAGCATTAGTCAAAATTTTTACATACAAACCGATCTCGTAGCGAGTAACCTTGCCGCATAGCAGCTGAAATAGCTATACTGACCCAGTATATTTTAAATATACCTTGGGTACGAAGGTGACAACCTAATTGGTATCAGTTCCCTTTATTGATTTTATTCAAAGGGGTTTGTTTTTGCTGGTGCATTCCGCATCTCTTCTTCTTATCCCTTTGACCTTTCTTTTTTTTTTCCCTTATTTGAAAAAAGAAAAGTAAGCGATTCTTTCCTTTTGGTATTACAAGATAGATACGGAGTCAAACATGTCTGGGAATACAGGAGAGCGCCCCTTTGCCGACATTATTACTAGTATTCGATACTGGGTCATCCACAGCATTACTATACCCTCCCTGTTTATTGCAGGCTGGTTATCTGTAAGTACCGGTTTAGCTTACGATGTTTTTGGAAGCCCCCGCCCAAACGAATACTTTTCAGAGAGCCGACAAGAAATTCCTCTAATAACTGGTCGCTTCGACTCGTTAGAACAAGTTGATGCATTTACGAAATCCTCTTAGGAGAAACCAACGGCATTAGATAAGACTTATCCAATTTTTACTGTTAGATGGTTGGCCGTTCATGGATTAGCTGTACCTACGGTTTTCTCCTCGGGATCCATATCAGCTACGCAATTCATTCAGAGATAGTTTTTAGTGAGTCCTGAATCTACGACACAACCGAATCCAAATAAACAAAGTGTAGAATTGAATCGTACAAGCCTTTATCGGGGACTATTGCTGATTTTTGTACTTGCCGTTTCATTTTCTAACTACTTTTTCAATTAGAAACTAAACAAAATTGTCTGGGAAGGGTCAAGATCCTAATTATTTGTGACCGTTCATGTCTAGAGTCGCGGACAGCTATGAAGAGAAAGAGCAGGAAGGAGGCGTAACAGATGACAAATACCACTGGAAGAGTTCCTTTGTGGTTAGTAGGTACTGTAGCCGGTACACTTGTAATAGGGTTGTTGGGCGTATTCTTTTACGGAGCTTATTCAGGGTTAGGGTCATCTCTTCGAGAACGGATTGATGCAAATGATGACTAGTCAATGAATACTTCTTCTTGCTTCAGGTGCAGATTAAGCAGAGAAGTTGTACCGAACCCCACAAGCGAAGTTTTCATTTTCCCAAACTACTCGCATCAATTTTACACGATTAAGACTGGACATAACACTTGTTTTCAGTAATATTAGAGCTTTGTAGCACGTCTCGTTTCTGAGTAAATGAGTCGGTCTATCTCTTAGGGATCGGGGTTGAATCCAGCGACACCGATTCCTAGAAAAATTCTTTTTACCACCTGTTTCTAACTACTTTCTAAATAGATTTAGACAGCAAAAAGAAATCATATCATAGATTCTATTTACATAAATAAAAATTTAGGCGAAAGACTTCGTCAATATCAATAATTAGTGGGGTTACCTCACGATTTTTGGACTATCGTCTATATACTGATCAACCGAGAGACGAGAGTTTCTACCTCTAGTACTTTTCCTTATAATCTTCGTCAACGGGCAAATATTCCGTCCCATTTTTTGTTTCCAACCCCTTCCTCCTATTCCTGCCGTTGTATCTCTGGATTGCTGATTCGATCCTGCTGGAGTCGAGTTAAGAACATGTGCGGAAAAAAAAATCGATTGCATCAAGAAAATCTTTGGGTAGCGTCGCTAGTGGCGGTGGTGCCGACCCCGCCAACACTAGCGACGCTACTGATGCCTCTAAATTGACTCGGCCACTAGAACCTCCGCATTTTGCCGTATGGATTCCCAAATCCTCCCCCCTACCGTTTATTCAAAAACGCGTTTTGGCCTACCTCTAGCCCCCCCTTTTATACTATATATAAGGCCGGAACCACCAAATCGAAAAGTGAAAAATCACGATTTTTACCCACAATCGACGAAATAATGAGTCGAGTTGTTTAGGTGTTGGGGGAGGGTTATAATAAAGAGTTTAGAATCAAAAATTCATTTCTGCCAACTGCACTTTTTCAAACTGCTTCTTCTTAAGCACGAGAAAGATCTGTGCTAAAACAACCGACGCAAAGAAAGCTAGGAGACCTTGGATCCGCGAAGGGTCTTGTAGTACGATTTCTGCTTCTCCCTGACCAAACCCCCCCACATTGGGGTTATTAGTTAAAGGCTGATCCGCTTTGACGAACTCACCTTCTGAAACGACTAGTTCGGGGCCAGGAGGTACAATATCAATAGCTTCACGAGCCTCAGATGATTCTTCAATGGTTATTTCATAACCACCCTTTCCTTCTTTTCGAACAATTCTTTTTATCTTTCCCGTTGCTGAAGCGGTATAAACTGTGTTGTTACTTTTGCTACCATCCGGGTAGATTTGTCCCCTACCCCTGTTCCCCCCTACATAAATGGGGTATTTTAAAAAATGCGTCTCTTTATTAGTACCTGGGTTTGGCGATAAGACTGGAAATACAATTTCGTTGTATAACTTGCCCGGTACTGGGCCTACGACAATTATATTGTCCTTGCCGGGTCGGTAACTTTGAAACGACAATTTTCCGGATTTCTCTTTTATTTCGGCTGGGATTCGATTAGGGGGAGCTAATTCAAATCCTTCGGGTAGAATGAGGACGGCGCCAACATTCAGCCCCCCTCTTTTTCCATTTGCCAGTACTTATTTAATCTACGTGTCGTAAGGAATCTTAACAATTGCCTCAAAAACAGTATCGGGAAGAACGGATTGTGGAGCCTCAATATCAACGGGTTTTTTGGCTAAATGACAATTGGCGCATACGATACGACCTGTGGCTTCACGTGGATTTTCGTAGTTTTGCTGCGCGAGAATCGGATATGCGTTTGATACAGATGGACAGCTTAATTCTCCAAAACTTATCAATACTACGATTGATGAAATCCACCATTCTTTCACCCACTTATTCGTAATTGTTGCTTGCATAGATCGATGATTAATCTTAAATTTTTGTACGAACAGGCCGTGACATCTTAGAATGCCAAGAAGTATCCTCTTTTTCCAATTCTTTTCCTGGACCTACTCCCCTGTTTTCCAAGTATTGGATGGCAAACAACAGGGGGGTGGGGGGTTGATTCTAAATGAGGGGCTGGGATAGCTTGTTGATCGAAGGTTTGGAAAAATTGTTGTCACTCACTCATTGTATGATAAGTCGCTACAATTGAAGGAGATGTGCGATTCAAGTGACGAAAGATCCAGTACTTAAAAACAGTATCTAAAATAACCGGGAAGGTTGAGACAAAACAAGGAATTACATATTTATTAGGAATCAACCCAAACTGTTCGAAAACGCAACCTACAATTATTTCCCAACCGTGGGGTGAGTGAAACCCTACACATAGATCAGTCAGTAGAAGGATGAAAAACGCCTTCATTGTATCATTTAAACTATAAAATGACTCTTGAACCCAGGAATTTGAAACTGCAAGTCTCTTTCGCCCCGGTAGGAGGAAAAGAAGTAGAGTGGCGATGCTAATTACATTGGTTGATAGCTGCAGTAATAGATGAATGGTTAGTTCGTTATACGTTGTTACTAATCTAGTAGTTTCATCGCACGCATCCGCGTCGAAATTTTGCAACTGGGTGTTTGCAAAATTGCCAATCACATCGTCTAACCAGAGTAACGCCTCTGTTTCTCGGAGCTGCCTCAAGGCCTTTTCTTCCTGGAGTGGGTTTAAAAATATTTGGATTTGAAATTTGTTCCACCAACCCCTAATCCAGGGTTCCAGAAACCAGTTTTTTAGAACCTCTCGAAACGATAAGGAAAGAAACAAGGAGAAGCCGATGGATTGGAGAGAAGCGGAGGCTTGGTTCTTCGCTAGATCGAAGTCGTTATGTACTAATACACCTGATTGATTCGTCAATTCCGCTTTGAACCTGGATAAGGTCCGGGTCACAGACCGAGGCACCAAATTAATTGGCTCGTAAGCTGCTGGACTGTCGCGAAAATTTGCTAATTTGCAATTAAGGGATTTTTCAATAACTTTTTTCTTAGTTTGGAACGAAAATGTTTGTCTGGAACAAAATCTTACTCGAGAATCAAACTCATTTGAAGTTGCTTCGATCCAAGCTAGTTTTCTATTCATTTTTTGAAGATTTTTCAATTTGTGAGAAATGCACCTACTTGCAGAGGCAGAATCATCCTCAAGTTCATAGTTTGATAAGCCAACGACTCCTCTTTTCCGGTTGCCCACTTCGTAATCCATGTAAGAATTAGAACAAGATCCCGAAGATACCCCTCGGGGAATCAAAGTATCTAACGGCTTATGCGGAGGCATATCTAAACAACCTTCGACTGAGTAATTGCTTGTGTAGTAGGGGTAGGATCCGCAGCGCTTGATTGGAGACGGCCAAAGAAACCTTTTCCAAAAAAAAATCCTTGAATGTTTTTGGATTCCCAAAAGGAGTAGGCTACTTCTGTGTTCTAGGAGACTACGACATATTACATATCTAGATTTGCCGGATGCTGCAGTTCCAAAAGTTGATCGGGCTCGTGACGAATACTTTACTCTGGGGGGAAATGACTTCGGTTGCACGAAAAACAAAGAGTCAGCCTGCATATTCTTACTAGCTTCATAAGCTCTATTCGAGGAACGATGTGGTGTATTGAAAAACCATCGAAGAAGTTTCCGTTTCCAATGACAGGATTGCATATTTTAATTATCCATCAAGCAGGAGATATAAATTCACGAGGTAGGGAGCTGGCCGAAAAAGTATTTATTTCGCAATTAGGCTATCTCCCTTTTTTGGAACCTTCTCAAACTCTTTTTTTTCCCTGTTGTCCCATTAGTTTTGTACCATACCTTTTCGTAAAAAATATTATTTTTGGGCTGAACCTCAAAAACCTTCGATTGATACACGTAAAAAACGGGCGAGTTCGGCAGCTTTTTCTTCCATATTCTCCAAAGTGAAATTCTCGCCGATTCTAGTTAGCGGGATACTTCGTCGACCCCTGACTTTTAGGTAGAGAGTCCGACTTGGAAAAAAACCTTCTTGATTTTTTAAACCGACTGCTTCAACATCTTTCAGTACGAGTTGAATACGGATACGACGATTCTTTCCTGGAAAGCCCCACCGAAAAATGGAAGAAATACCCTCTCGCTTGTCGAAGTAATTGTATCCGCCTCCCACGTCCCAAAAAGCAGTACACCACAAATATAAACCGAGGGAAAGACCGGCGATACCATAGAAGCACATCACGAGACCTTGTGGAAGAAATGCAATCTGTTTGGACGAAAATCTAGGGATCAGATCTTCGCCGATGCAACTAGAAAAACCCACCAGTAAAAAACCCATTGAACCGCAGACGAGGGTACAGGCCCAACACGAATTTGCAAACGTACGTGAGCCTTTTATAAACTCTACTTGGATCCATTTGGAGCGGGAATTCATCATCATTTCCTCAGAGATTGCATAATGAATGGATTGATTTTGTCGCTGGATTCACTTTCCCCTTCTTTCCTCTCTTCACTTTTGTTTTGCAGTTTATTCACTACTTTTGCCGCTGTCTCGCGCATCTGCGTCTGGTACCTCAAGCCTGTGAGTAAACAATTTTTCACAAGTGGAGTATCCCATCTTACTAATAAATGATCAATCTATATCCCAATTCTGTGGGAAGTTAGAATGAGACATAGATTGTGACGATATCATCTTAATTGCTGGAAAAAATCAAATAGGGATATCCGCCAGCGGGGGTCATCCCAATTAGGTTTTGGCTAGAAGTAAATTTCTGATACAATTATTAGGAGTGGAAAATCTACTAAATTCTCACTTATCCTACAAAAAAAGATAGATTAGAAAATTTCATCCCGCTCTATATACAGAAATAGGGAAGCCATTGTAACTGCCGGAAACAACAAACCTACTAGCGGTACAAGGATAGAGGGTAAATAAGACGCTGCCATGGTAAAATTGCCTCGAAAAAGGAAGAAGTATTTATACAACAATATATCTCCGTTCCACTATTCCTTCTAGTATTTAATGATATTCCTTTTATTTCATAAAGGAAAGGGTTTTCTAGTTTAAAAAACTAATCTAGTTCTAATTATTCTTTCCTAACAATCTTCGCAGGAAAGAATAATACACTGCCAATGAGGAAGTATCCTATCACCTCCTCCCCTGATTAGAAGGTGAGATACAAATCTACGGGAAGTTAAACACATCAAATTCGAGGCAATTTTAAGATTTTGAAGTATTTTTGTAAGGAACTGATAAGTAAGGCTCAAATATTTCGCTCAAAACACCCTTCAGAAGATTACGCGGGACGATTGAATCGAGTAGCCCATTATCAAATAAGGACTCAGCTGCTTGAAAATCGTCAGGTATCTTCTGGCGCGAGGTTTGTTCAATTACCCTTTTACCGGCGAATGCTATATAGGCTTTAGATTCGGCAATAATTATATCTCCCAGCATCCCGGAACTAGCAGTAACACCGCCCGTGGTTGGATAAGTAAGAACGGATATATGAAGCAATTTTTTTTGAACTTGATGAAGGTGCAAAACAGAAGAAATTTTAGCCGTTTGCATCAAGCTCAACGTTCCCTCCTGCATACGCGCTCCCCCGGAGGCACAAATTAAAACTAGTGGCAGAAGCTTTTGTGTGGCATATTCAATTAAACGAGTAATTTTCTCACCCACCACGGAGCCCATACTTCCTCCCATGAGATGGAAGTCCATAACACCAGGCGCAACAAGTGTTCCATTTAGGTATCCTATACCTGTTTGAACAGCATCAGTTAAACCCGTCTTTTCCTGAGAAGTAAGTATACGATTTTCATAAGAATCTTCATCGGAGAAACTTAAAACGTCTCTTGCAGTTGTGTCTTCATCCAAGGGAATCCATGTGTTGGGATCAATTGAGAGTTCGATCCTTTCCATACTATTCATTGAGAGGTGATAACCGCGTTCTTCACAAACACTTTTATTTCGTTTCAAAAATTTCACATGAAGCATATTTCCACGATTATCACATCGAGCCCATAATCCCTTGTTCGCGTTAACACCTATTCGTCTATCTCTCTCACTTGAGGTGGAGCTTCGCGTAGCTTCCTCGAGAAAAGCTCCAATTAATCCACCGAATTTTCGCCTATCTTCAAACCAATTTATTACAGACGTACTAATCTCCTCATCTGTTTTTCCTTAGCTCGTGTAACAAACAAACCCCAAACCGCCTTTCCGAGACGGCGGAGTATACCCCTAGCCGAGGCAAATACCAGCAAATCGGGATCAACTCCGAGTTCGTCGGCGAAGCAAAATTGCAGATTGAGAATTTAGGTACCGAATCAGCCATATTTTAGGTGTTTAATTTCGGTTATCCAATGGAGCAGGCGAACCAATATAGAATCACACATAACAAAATCAAATGATCCAATAATAGTCCTTGAGTGTAACACCAGACCGCTAATTCTCATATCGTAGCTTTTTGATACTAATTGGTGGGGGATTCGAACCCTCGGATCTGCGATTTAAAAACACGCGCTTTCCTCCATTTAGCCACCAACCTGGGGTACTAAGAGGATCGGAAAAAAAGAGTTTTCCATCCTTTTAGTACCAGTACGTCTCATAATGGTTTTAAGACAGGTGCCGGAGCAAAGAACTTCGACAATTAAGACTTATCTACAGCGTATCAATTGTCTCGTACTCAAATTTGATTGCTTTCCATATTTCGCATGCAGCAGCCAATTCTGGACTCCACTTAGTAGCTTCACGGATGATTTCGTTACCTTCACGGGCGAGGTCACGGCCCTCGTTACGAGCCTGTACGCAAGCCTCCACCGCAACTCGGTTAGCTACAGCACCGGGTGCATTTCCCCAGGGATGTCCCAACGTTCCCCCGCCGAATTGTAAGACAGAATCGTCCCCGAAGATTTCGGTTAGGGCAGGCATGTGCCAGACGTGAATACCACCCGAAGCTACGGGCAGTACACCTGGCATGGATACCCAATCTTGGGTAAAATAGATGCCGCGGCTACGATCCTTTTCAATATAATCGTCGCGAAGTAAGTCGACAAATCCCAGGGTAACTTCTCGTTCACCTTCTAATTTGCCCACTACAGTTCCGGCATGGACATGATCCCCACCAGACATGCGCAATGCTTTGGCTAATACACGGAAATGCATACCGTGATTTCGTTGTCTATCGATGACAGCATGCATCGCCCGGTGAATGTGAAGAAGTAGTCCGTTGTCTCTGCAATAATGTGCTAAGCTGGTATTTGCGGTAAATCCCCCAGTCAAGTAGTCATGCATGACGATTGGCGCACCCAATTCTCTGGCGAAAACAGCTCTCTTCATCATCTCTTCACAGGTGCCTGCAGTGGCATTTAAATAATGTCCCTTTATTTCACCCGTTTCCGCCTGGGCTTTAAAAAGGGCTTCTGCTACAAATAAGAAGCGGTCTCTCCAACGCATGAAAGGTTGGGAATTCACGTTTTCATCATCTTTCGTGAAATCAAGTCCACCACGAAGGCATTCATAAACTGCTCTACCATAATTTTTGGCAGACAAGCCCAATTTTGGCTTGATTGTACATCCCAGTAGGGGACGTCCATATTTGTTTAGTTTATCCCTTTCTACCTGAATGCCGTGTGGGGGTCCTTGAAAAGTTTTGGAATACGCAGGAGGAATTCGTAGGTCTTCCAGACGCAGAGCGCGTAGGGCCTTGAATCCAAAAACATTACCTACAATGGAAGTCAGCATATTGGTGACGGAACCTTCCTCGAATAAATCCAGGGGATAAGCTACATACGCAATATACTGATTTTCCTCCCCAGCGACGGGCTCAATATCGTAACACCGGCCCTTGTAGCGATCGAGACTGGTAAGTCCGTCTGTCCATACTGTGGTCCAGGTACCCGTAGAGGATTCCGCAGCTACTGCAGCTCCGGCCTCCTCAGCCGGTACTCCAGGTTGTGGGGTCATTCGGAAAGCCGCTAAGATATCAGTATCTTTGGTCTTGTATTCGGGAGTGTAATAAGTCAATCGGTAATCTTTGACACCAGCTTTGAATCCAACACCTGCTTTAGTCTCCGTTTGTGGCGACATTAGTTTGTTCCTCCCTACGACTGAAATAGTAAATCTTGCAATGATGAGATCTGCTCGGCATAGGTCGAGTATTTCGATGTGATACGTAAAGCGGGTTTCGGTGATTTAACCTCCACACGATACTTATACCTGTCAATAATCCACTTCAGGAATGGAACATTACCATTTTATACCGTGTTTCATGCGGGGTGCAACTAATCACTCCGTTTTTCCGCAAAAACTGTTAAGGAAACAAGACTCCGCTCCATCTCAACACATTGACTCGGGAATCTGTTCGTGGTTAGACTGGTCCATGAATTATGAACTAGTTAAGTGTTGGTTCTTTACTCCGATGATCTAGAAAGGGAAAAGACGTATAACCCAATAATGATAATTCAATGGATGGGGCACCGATTGCGTAGTATCAAAGTCAAAAGTCATATGGGGAGAAAAACTTCTTTTAATTATCGAATCTTCGCATCCCCCCTCACTTCATGTATCTATAGCCACATCTGCAAATTGGACGGGGAAGAAGGAGGAGTAGAGGTGAGAATAGAACGGGTAAATATCCTTAACTATTAACCTTTCGACAGTGAAAAACCAAATACTTCTATCGATCCAGCAATTAAATAAAGAAAACAAAACGAAACTGTTATGAAAACCAGTTCTCTCTTTTTCAAAATTTCTGAATTGGTGGAAAAAAATGTCGGATACATCACTCAGATCATTGGACCAGTTTTGGATGTGGCTTTTTCTCCAGGGGAAATGCCCAACATCTACAATTCATTAGTAATCAAGGGAAAAAACTCGGCGGGCCAGGAAATTGACGTTACTTGTGAGGTCCAACAATTATTGGGTAACAATGAAGTAAGAGCCGTAGCTACGAGCGCTACAGATGGTTTAATGAGAGGTATGGGCGCTGTTGATACGGGAGCCCCTCTTAGTGTTCCTGTTGGTGAAACCACTCTTGGCCGAATATTTAATGTACTTGGCGAACCCGTAGACAATCTGGGTCCTGTTCAGAATAGTACAACATTTCCGATTCACAGACCCGCTCCAGCATTTACTCAATTGGATACCAAGCTATCAATTTTTGAAACGGGAATTAAAGTTGTGGATCTTTTGGCTCCGTATCGTCGAGGTGGAAAAATTGGCTTATTTGGTGGAGCCGGAGTTGGGAAGACAGTTCTTATCATGGAATCAATTAATAATATTGCGAAAGCTCATGGAGGTGTATCTGTATCCGGGGGAGTGGGGGAACGTACACGGGAGGGTAACGATCTCTATATGGAAATGAAGGAGTCAAAAGTTATTAATGAACAAAAAATATCAGAATCAAAAGTGGCTTTGGTCTACGGTCAGATGAATGAACCACCGGGAGCTCGTATGAGAGTTGGCTCAACCGCCCCAACGATGGCGGAATATTTCCGAGATATTAACAAACAAGATGTACTCCTATTCATTGACAATATTTTTCGCTTTGTCCAAGCGGGGTCGGAGGTCTCGGCATTACTTGGTAGAATGCCTTCCGCCGTGGGTTATCAGCCGACCCTTGGTACAGAAATGGGATCATTGCAGGAAAGAATTACTTCCACCAAGGAAGGGTCAATAACTTCCATTCAAGCTGTTTATGTACCTGCGGATGATCTGACCGACCCAGCTCCTGCCACGACATTTGCACATCTAGATGCTACAACTGTGCTTTCGAGAGGCTTAGCAGCAAAAGGTATCTATCCGGCCGTGGATCCATTGGATTCGACCTCAACTATGTTGCAGCCTTGGATCGTAGGTGAGGAGCATTACGAAACGGCGCAGGGGGTGAAGCAGACTTTGCAACGTTACAAGGAACTTCAAGATATTATAGCTATTCTCGGACTAGACGAGTTATCCGAGGAGGACCGTTTGACGGTAGCTAGAGCGCGAAAAATAGAACGTTTCTTGTCACAACCTTTCTTTGTAGCAGAAGTCTTCACCGGTTCTCCGGGAAAATATGTCAGTTTACCAGAAACAATTAAGGGATTTCAAATGATTCTTCCTGGAGAGTTGGATAATCTCCCCGAGCAAGCTTTTTATTCAGTTGGCAATATTGGTGAAGCCGCCGCGAAAGCCGCGGCTTTACAGACGGAGGGTCAATAACAGGTATGGGATTAAGTCTTCGTGTAATGGCCCCTAATCGAATAGTTTGGAATTCCGAGGTCTGGGAAATTATTTTATCCACCAGTAGTGGTCAGATTGGTATACTACCCAATCACGCGCCACTTCTCACAGCTTTGGATATGGGGGTCTCAAAGATACGTAATGACGGGCAATGGTCCGCAATGGCACTGATGGGCGGCTTCGCCATGATAGATAATAATCGGGTAACAATATTAGTTAACGAAGCGGAGAGAGCTAATGAAATTGATCCTGTCGAAGCTCGAAGAAGTTTTCAGGCAGCTCAAGCTGAGTTAGCTAAAGCAGAAGGCAAGAAAAGAATAATAGAAGCCAATTTGGCATTTAAAAGAGCTAAAGCTAGATTGGAAGCTTCAACTACCGTTTAGTCCGGTTCTCATGAGCCCGATATTCTCGATATCGATCGATCCGGCCCGATGATCCCGTACTTTACTAACGACGACGCTACGCATGCAACACGTCTTGTACACGGTGAAACTTATTAGGTACCGACTCGATACCGATTCAGTAGTCGCGGTATCTAATAAGTAAGTGTTACCTACTATTGGATTTGAACCAATGACTCTCGCCGTATGAAAGCGATACTCTAACCGCTGAGTTAAGTAGGTCTCCGCCACCTTCCTACGCACCAATGTCATCATTCCCACCTACTCAGATGTGGGATTCATATTGCTGTATATAACATAGATTCAGATATTTTTATATGTATCTATCTGTGTATGTTCACCTGTATATATATATATATTATACCTACGAGAAATGGCCGGAAGCAAGTTCATGTTACATAAGAAGTTGCTGGTTCAATATTTTTTCTTTCAACTGATTGACTTGACATAAATTAGTTGTCACGGATAGAATATTTGTTACATGAACAATTTTGTCAAGGGCTATAGCTCAGCGGTAGAGCGCCTCGTTTACACGTGCGCCAATGTATTTTTAGAAGATTCGTCGAAATCCAACGATTCGTGCAAACAAAAAAGATTGCATGACATACTTCTGTCTTACTTTTTCGCCACGAAAGAACAGTAGCATGATAGAAAAATCGACTGCAAATCGATTTTGAAAAGTTGATATGGTAAAATTGGTTTATCCAATGCTAAATTTGGTTGGACAATGGGGGGGCCAAAAGAAAATCTCTTCCTCGTCTCACGAACTATCGGGTGTAGAAAGTGTCGTGCTAAATTCTCCAAAAGACAGAGACTATCTTGGATCCCGAGATGGAGTTCTACCCAACAGATGCAAACCTGTGTCAACACGTAGCTAATAATCTTCTCAAGATACTTCGGGATTGCTTAATGCATTTCTTTTTCATGTAGTTCCTTTCAACTATCCAACTTGGAGGAATACCTGGAGAAAAAATTGCTTGAGTATACGGAACCATCTTTTCTTATTCATAATACGAAACAAAAGATTGGTACATCAGCGCCTGTTCGTCTCCAATTGAATTGGGAAACAGTTAGGTAGAGAGCCCAATGCCGCAAAAGCGGCATGTTGGGTTCGATAAGCAGTTCGAGAACTAGTTTCTATATTCTGATCTGCATAACCGAGAGTGTCTACGGTTCGAATCCGTATAGCCCTAAATTGTGTGGAAAGTAAAAGGCTAGGGATAAAAAATCGTTGATCTGGCGCAATCTACCTAATCGATCCGAGTTGCCTATCCAATCCAAGGAAATCCACCACTCAATATGATCTACTCAATCGGATCTATAATAAATAATTTAAAATTACATTATTCAATTTGATCCATCAAGTTAATGTGACCACCCCCCCCCCCATGGCCAGAAGTAGAAGGTATTTGGTTCAATTTTTTCATGTAGTTAGTAATCAACCGAACCGAATGCGCATGCGACCCATTCAGAGTACCGGGCTCTTTACCTTTTTAGTAGTACTAAAGGTAGAGCTGCGAGAACGAGACTGCGGATGGGAGAACTGCAAGAATGATACTATTTATACGGCTCATATTTAACTTACTAATTACTACACCAGATATAAGCTGGCGACAACCCCAACCCACTTCTCCGAGAAGGTTGTAGGTGCTAAACCTGTTGTGGTGTAGCGAGGCGGTGATTTGATTGTGGAAACGGAAGGAGTGTATATATGTTTTTGTTTCACCAATATGACTCTTTCCGGATTTTTTTGTTAGTTTGTATATCTATTCCATTTCTGGCTTTTTCGATTCCCAAGCTTGTTGCTCCCACTCGAGAGGGGCCAGAAAAGTTGGCGAGTTACGAGTCGGGTATTGAGCCAAAAGGAGACACTTGGATTCGATTTCAGATACGTTATTACATGTTTGCCTTGGTATTCACGGTCTCCGATGTCGAAACCGTATTTCTCTATCCCTGGGCTATAGCTTTTGGGGACTTGGGATTATTTGGTTTCGTCGAAGTTATTGTTTTCATATTCGTACTAATCGTCGGTCTGGTTTATGCATGGCGAAAAGGAGCATCGGAATGGTCTCAATTTCCGAACAGTCGAGTGAGAATGACAGCAGGAGAGTCAAATACGAAAAGGAAGACGCTTTCCTCAATTCGGTAGCACGATTGTCCTTTCGGAGGGGTTTGCCAGATTCAATCTTTTTAGCTAGTATCAGTGATTTTTCCAACTGGTCCAGGTTATCCAGTTTATGGCCACTTCTATATGGCACCAGTTGTTGCTTCATTGAATTTGCCTCTCTAATTGGCTCGAGATTCGATTTCGACCGATACGGCCTAGTACCTAGATCCAGTCCTAGACAAGCAGACCTTATTGTTACTGCCGGTACCGTAACAATGAAAATGGCTCCATCCCTAGTAAGATTATATGAGCAAATGCCTGAACCTAAGTATGTAATTGCTATGGGAGCTTGCACCATTACGGGAGGCATGTCTAGTACAGATTCCTACAGTACGGTTCGCGGGGTAGACAAATTAATTCCTGTCGATATTCATTTACCTGGTTGCCCACCCAAACCCGAAGCCATTACCGATGCCGTGACAAAACTACGCAAGAAAATTGCTCGAGAAAGCTTTGGGGAACGGGCTTACCGCCCCACCCGAACGCGATACCTTATCTTAAGTCACCGATTTCGTCTCGTACCAAACAACCATACCGGAAAGTACAATCAAGAGATAGATAATTGTGGCACAAAATCGGCGCTAACTAATTTTTCGGAAAACTTGCAGAAATTTTCAGACGAATACGATGAATTAATATCATCAAATTGATGACTAGTTCTATTTCTCCGATGAATCCTTGAGGAAAATGAAGAGGTATTAATCAATATGAACACTACTAAAAACGATGAATTCCATCCAGATACGCGGGGTCGAATATCTGCCTGGTTAGCCAAACACAAATTCTCACATCGTCCTTTGGGTTACGACTATAGAGGTGTCGAGATTTTGCAAGTCAAGTCGGAGGAGTGGTTGTCTATAGCTGTCGCCCTATATGCTTACGGATTTAATTACCTACGATCTCAATGTGCTTACGACGCGACACCGGGGGGATATTTAGTTAGTGTGTATCACTTAACCCAGATGCGAGACCAGCCAGATCAACCTGAGGAAATATGTGCAAAAGTCTTTGTTTCAAGAGAAAACCCTCAATTACCTTCGGTTTACTGGGTTTGGAAAAGTGCTGATTTCCAGGAACGTGAATCCTACGACATGTTGGGAATAATCCACCGGGGACACCCGTATCTTAGGCGTATACTAATGCCTGAAAGTTGGATCGGCTGGCCTCTCCGTAAGGATTATGTCGTACCTAACTTCTATGAATTACAAGATGCCTATTAGATTCCTTTGAAAGAAAAAGATTCGGTTTTCTAATTTATTCTTACTCAATTTACCCAGTTACTGGCTTTCAACTAGCTTTATCTAGTAAGATCCCATCCCTATGACATAGGTTCAAACTCTTTTTTTTTTTTTCCGTCTACAACCTGTGGTAATACTTTTCCTTTAGTTGCCAAGAACCAGATTCGAACTGGTGACACGAGGATTTTCAGTCCTCTGCTCTACCAACTGAGCTATCCCGGCCAACTCCTTTTTTTTTTAAGGATACGACTGCTTTAGAGACGCGAGGGTTCAACATTCCCGTTTTTGGGTCTTTGATCACCAATTAAACTTTCACTTCTGCTTCTGTTGATTTGTTTCATGCTGTTTGTAAAAGAGAAAAAAAAGACGGGAGGGGGACTAAAGATTGATCGAGCCATTCAGGGATTTCCAACGCCTGAATGGCTGATCCTTTTTTTGTTTTCCGGGTAAAACAAAGGAAAGGGTTTTAGATAGTTTCCTTCCTTTCGTTCGCAGACATATCAATTGAATCCAAAGGGAATGGTTGAATTGAAACATTGGGGATAGAGGGACTTGAACCCTCACGGCCGAAACCAACGGATTTTCTTCCCACTGCAACTTGCGTCGCTACCTGATTGTCAGTAGCTGCGTAGGATAGGGCTCTACCTTCATTCGCGAGAAAATTATTAGTTGCTACTGGCTCATTCATTACTTAACTTAAATAGGAGTATTCGTTGGAATGTAACGAGATCTTACAACAGGTAGAAGAAATTTGTGGGAACTAGCAATACTAATAAGTAGGATGAGGGAAGAGAGGTTTCTTTAGCGTCCTATTCATCAATGAAACAGAATATTGGCGCGACTTCGTGAATGAATACTTCTTCCAAATTGATTATAACGAGTCCACTTCTAAAAGCTAGAATCTCCCTCTTTTTAATTACAATTCAAATCTTTCCCGTTCATATATCTTACTTCATGTGGTCAATCACATGGAACATTTAGATATTCAATTCTTTTGTAAACTACTAACTAATAGTTCGCCCGTTAGAATAACCCCCTTCGAGTCTCTGTACCTATCTCGCCCTACCAATACGGCTGAAATTCCGTGAGGTGGTACGAGATTTGGCTCAGGATTGCCTGCTAAAAAATCCTAGGTTTCCCTGAATCTGGGAGCTGCCACTCGATACGTCTCCATACCTAGGCTCAATCTGCTTGAGTCCGCTGCGTCTACCATTTCGCCATATCCCCACCCCTAGCCCCAACAAACCGGAAGGGAAAGACGTAGATACCTAGTTCTTTTTAATAGTTCAAAGAGAAAGGATGGGATAATTTGGTGTACCTGTATTTAATAACCTAGACCCCACCCACAAAAAATCTATTTCAATTATGGATGGAAAAACTAGCATGTAGATACAAATATACATCTGTTTATACATCTCACCCCTTTTGCTTCTGCTCTGTTGATCCTTCTCCTTGTTTTACCCTCGCTTTTCACTTATTTTCTTAAAAAATAAGTTTGTGTACTACAAAATGTCGATTAGATAATTACGCGTTTTTTTTTTCAAAAGTTTTTTCTGAAATTAAGTATATAGAGACGCACCACTCAAAGCAATACACTGACAATATCAATCCATCTGAGTTTCCTCTACAGAGAATTTTTATGTAAATGTATATGCTACAACATTTTCACTCTATCCGGTACAAATTGGTGGATACATCAGTAGTAGTAGTAAAGTAGGTTTCGGTCTGCCCCCCAAACTCTTTGCTCAAATGATTTTAGCAAATCGAATATTTATCAGTTTCTATCCATATGTTATGATTTTCATAGATACCAATATTGATCAACTTCTATTTAATTAGGCAATAGAGATGGATTAAATCTCCGTGCTGATCTCATAATTTTTTCTTCCGTCCTCCGTTTGGAAACCATTTATAGAAAAGGAGTTTTTACGTCTCGTTATCGAGGACCTCGTTTAAAACCAATGCGTCGTCTGAAAAATTTGCCAGGCTTTGCGGGTAAGGATACGATGTTCAACTCGGGGGAATTTCGAGTTGCTAGCGACCAATCAGCTTCAAAGAAAATTTCTCAATTCTGCGTGCGTTTGGAGGCCAAACAGAGATTACGTTTTAACTACGGATTGACAGAACGCCAATTACTCAAATATGTTCGTATCGCCAGAAAAACCAGGGGTTCAACAGGTCAGGTACCGCTGCAATTGCTTGAGATGCGTTTGGATAATATAGTTTTTCGGTTCGGTATGGCTTCCACGATTCCCGCTGCCAGACAATTGGTTAATCATAGACATATTTTAGTGAACCATCGTATTGTGGATATACCAAGCTATCGATGTAAACCTAGAGATATTATTACTATTCGAAACCGACCAACTTCCCACAATGCGGCGAAAAGTGAGTCTCCTGGAGGGGGCGGAATACCGGATCATTTGACTCTGTCTCTCTCGAAAACCGGTGAGCCAGCGGGTTTAGTAAATAATATGGCCAATCGAGAATCCGTCGACCTAGATATAAATGAATTGTTAGTTGTTGAGTATTACTCTCGAAAGGCTTAAGAAAATTCCATCAAATACTGTGGAGACCCTCATTGTGAAAATACCCAGTCAAAGAACTCAGATTTCTACAAATTAAGAAGCGGATTACCAGAAATATGAAGTATAAGAAGATTTTTGACCTACCTTTTAGTTCTTTTAGTAAATAATAAAATTTTAAAACTTCACTTCGAAGAAAAGTAAAGTTTTAAAATTTTGAAAAAAAAAAATTGATTTGGATCATAATGTAGTTTGTTAGTTAGAGATATCCATTATCTCAACACATCTAACAAGGGAGGGGAAGAGATATAAACGAAAAGATGTCTAAGAAAGTAATAATATAGATAGGAAAGGGAGGGATTCGAACCCTCGGTAGCTAGAAATCTACGTAGCATTTCCGGTGCTATGCCTTAAACCGCTCGGCCACCTCTCCCGGGGCTGATACATTTCAGTAGTGAAACATCTGAATTTATTTTAGGACTTTAGACAGTGAAATGACAAGTGATTCGCGCATATCCTCACCAAAAACTATCCCTAAAAATCGAGAGGGAAAGTTTTTGACCTACTTTGTCACTCCATGATCTCTTCCTTTTAACTTGTCATCCAATCAAGTCGACTTACTTTTTTTTTTCCGTAATCTCAATGAATGAATGAAATGATGAAATAATAGGTGAACTGATGAAAAAAAAACAAGGAGTTAATTTCGACTACGCCTAGGTCGCGGAGAAATGATAATTTTATCGATAAAACTTTCACAATTCTAGCGGATATTTTGACAAGAATTTTACCTACTACTAAGAGAGAGAGGGAAGCTTCTATATACTACAGGGATGGTGTGATTCGAGAAGGGAAGCAATTTGGCACTATTCCCAATTGGTTTAAAAAAATACCTTTTGGCAAGCCCACATTTGGTAGAGGTGTTTTTTGATTGTCGAACAAATCCTCCGGTTGCGTATCCACGACTGATGCAGCCCTGCAAGTTACGGTTCTTGCTTTTTGCGGATCTGGAGATCAAGCAAGCAAGGGGTTAAACCTTTTATTATGTGATATGCAATAATTTTAGGAAGAAGCAGAGGGGGGGGCAGACACCACACGGAGAAATCGGCAATACAAAGTCTTCGTCAACCCCCGGCTTCGGCAAAAATTCTGTTTATTTGAGAACTCTGGAGTCGTGATAACGACTAATTGCGATCGGGGTAACAAGCAGCCATCCCGTTTGTATTTCGGATACCCCTTGGATCATCGGAGATTGCCGGGGTGACTAACCCCCAGATAAACAAAGCGTTGGGAACGAATAAATTGCCAGGGAGTCCATTGTTGGATGGAGTCTATTGCTGTTATCAGTAATTTACTGACGATGACAGAATCCATCCGGTAAGAAAAAGATACTCTTTGCAGAAAGGATGGTTAGACACTAGTTTTTCAAGACACTAACCCCCGCTTATTTAGAAATTTAATTAGGGGTAACAGTAATGTTACTGCCCAAAGTGCTTCTTCGTCAATCAGGCGGGAGGAGCCGTATGAGACGGAAGTTTCACGTACGGTTTTGAAGCGGGGCTTTTTCGCATAAGCAACCGTAACGGATGTCGGCCCAATCAGAAGGAGAATATGCAGAAGCTCCGCGAAGTTACTACAAAGCCATGCGCTTAGAGATTGATTCTTACGATCGAAGTTACATACTCCACAATATAGGTCTGATTCATACCAGTAATGGAGAACATGCAAAAGCTTTGGAATACTACTTCCAGGCACCGGAGCGCAATTCCTTTTTGCCACAGGCTTTTAATAATATGGCTGTGATCTGCCACCACGTGCGACTACCTATACTTCAGGATTCTTTGGTTCCTAACCACTCAATTGACGAGGAAGGCTTCCCCCAAGCATATTTCCGGACGGGAATTGCCACGAGCTGCGGGATTTAGTCCCCTTTAAATAAATCCAGGTTTAAAGGAGATAAAAGACTTAACTGTCCCATGGATAGTTGACTAAGTGAAGTGGGGGAATAGAGCGTCGCAAGGATTTATCGTTGAAAATTTGGGTCGATACAATGAGACTGTCTCATCAAAAAATTTATGCAATTTGTTTCTGTAGCAGAGGCAGTTGAAAAAAAAAATGGCGAGACACGGCGTAGTATCAAATCCCAAAGGAAAGAAAAAACTTTTTCAAGCGATCCATATTGAGATAGGGTAGTTAGTGACGAGGGAAGTTGTTACTCCTCCCTTAATAGCTGTGAGTACGGAAGAGGTTTTATTTGGGACAGATAAAATCAAAAACCTGACTATTTCTATTTATAACCCGACTATTCCTGCTTCTCCCGAAGTTCGGGGGTAGTATTAATTTCCTGGTTATAAGACGATAAGCTGGGTGAGGTACAGTCGTATGAGCCGTATGGGGTGGGAAACTCCCAAGTTCGGTTCTAAAGGAGGAGATTATCAAGGAATCATCCATCCTGGTCGAGGGGAGCAGGCCATTCAGCAAGGAGATTTGGAAATTTCGGAAGCTTGGTTTGATCAGGCTGCTGGGTATTGGAAACGGGCAGTAGCACTTTCCCCCGAGAATTACGCTGAAGCACAGAATCGGTCAAAAATTACAGGACGCTCTTCCCCGCTTCATCAATAGAAGAGCCCGATTCATCGGTGGGAGAGGTAGAACGGCGAAACATAAAATGTGTGGCAAACAAAATTGTCGGGTAGGAGTAAATAAAATTTTCTGCTTGCCCGCTTGTCAGACACCGACTCCTCTCCCTCCTTTATTTTTTTACCGAAGGGCGATTAGTTCTTCCGAGTCCATTAGGCACTACTGACTCGTGTAATAATACCACCAAAAGCTTATCCCGTAGAACCTCATAGCTGTTCAAGTTTCAAATTCGGGGGAAATCTAGTAAATTTTTGTAAAAACGCCAGTTATTAGAAGTTTTGTATCTCCTGTTGGTAGGTTGTTGCTATCCCCTGCCCGAAGATAGGAGAGTCCCGATGACTATTCGTTCGCCGGAACCAGAAGTCAAAATTATGGTAGAGAAGGATCCCGTGAAAACATCTTTTGAGAGATGGGCTCAGCCTGGACATTTCGCGAGAAATTTGGCTAAGGGTCCTAGTACCACTACATGGATTTGGAACCTACATGCCGATGCCCACGATTTTGATAGTCATACTAATGACTTAGAGGATATATCCCGTAAAATTTTTAGTGCTCATTTTGGTCAACTAGCTATTATTTTTATTTGGTTGAGCGGCATGTACTTCCATGGAGCTCGTTTTTCCAACTATGAAGCATGGTTGAATGATCCGACCCACGTAAAGCCGAGTGCCCAAGTCGTTTGGCCAATAGTGGGTCAGGAAATACTTAATGGAGATGTGGGTGGGGGGTTTCAGGGCGTGCAAATAACGTCCGGATTTTTCCAACTTTGGCGAGCCTCCGGAATAACTAATGAGTTACAGCTTTATTGCACAGCTGTGGGTGCTTTAGTTTTTGCCGGATTGATGTTTTTTGCCGGCTGGTTTCATTATCACAAGGCTGCTCCAAAATTGGCTTGGTTCCAAAATGTCGAATCCATGCTGAATCATCACTTGGCCGGTTTATTGGGATTGGGATCTCTAGGATGGGCGGGGCATCAGATACACGTTTCACTCCCCATTAATCAGCTATTAGACGCAGGTGTCGACCCCGAAGAAATACCTCTTCCCCACGAACTCATCCTTAGTCGCGATCTTCTAGCTCAGATGTATCCGAGTTTTGCAAAAGGATTAATCCCATTCTTCACTTTGAACTGGTCAGAATACTCGGACTTCTTGACTTTCCGCGGTGGGTTAAACCCGATAACGGGAGGGTTGTGGTTGACTGATGCTGCACATCACCACTTGGCCATCGCGGTTCTCTTCTTGGTAGCTGGTCATATGTACAGAACAAATTGGGGTATTGGGCATAGTACGAAAGAAATACTGGAAGCCCATAAAGGACCCTTTACGGGTGAGGGCCACAAGGGCCTTTATGAGATTTTAACAAGTTCGTGGCACGCTCAATTAGCTATAAATCTCGCCACTTTGGGATCCCTAACAATTATTGTCTCTCATCATATGTATGCCATGCCCCCTTATCCCTACTTAGCCACCGATTACGCCACACAACTTTCCCTGTTTACACATCACATGTGGATAGGAGGTTTCTTAGTAGTGGGAGCAGCTGCACACGCGGCTATTTTTGTCGTAAGGGATTACGATCCAACTACTCAATGCAACAACTTGTTGGATCGTGTTATTCGTCATCGTGATGCAATAATTTCACATCTTAACTGGGTTTGTATCTTTCTGGGTTTCCATAGCTTCGGTCTATATATCCATAATGATACCATGAGTGCCTTAGGGCGTCCCCAAGATATGTTTTCGGATACTGCCATTCAATTGCAACCAATCTTTGCTCAGTGGATCCAAAATACTCACGCCTTGGCTCCTGGATTGACTGTACCTAACGCAACGGCAAGCACCAGCTTAGCCTGGGGTGGGAGCAACTTAATAGCAGTAGCCGGCAAGGTGGCCTTAGCGCCGATTCCATTAGGTACTGCAGATTTTCTGGTGCACCACATCCACGCATTTACAATTCACGTTACCGTATTAATATTGTTGAAAGGCGTCTTATTCGCACGCAGCTCCCGGCTAATACCTGACAAAGCAAATCTCGGTTTTCGTTTTCCCTGCGACGGTCCCGGGAGGGGAGGCACCTGCCAGGTATCTGCTTGGGATCATGTTTTCTTGGGGCTGTTCTGGATGTACAACTGCATTTCAGTAGTTATATTCCACTTCAGTTGGAAGATGCAATCAGATGTATGGGGAAGTGTAAGCGAACAAGGAACAGTGGATCACATTACTGGGGGAAACTTTGCGCAAAGTTCAACAACAATAAACGGATGGCTGCGAGATTTTTTGTGGGCACAGGCTTCTCAAGTCATTCAATCATATGGTTCTTCATTATCCGCATATGGTCTCCTATTCTTAGGGGCTCATTTTGTCTGGGCTTTTAGCCTAATGTTTCTATTCAGCGGTCGCGGCTATTGGCAGGAGCTTATTGAATCTATAATTTGGGCTCATAATAAATTGAAAGTTGCTCCCGCCACCCAACCGAGAGCTTTGAGTATTATACAGGGACGTGCCGTGGGAGTAACTCATTACCTTCTGGGTGGAATCGCCACAACTTGGGCATTCTTCCTGGCGAGAATCATTGCAGTGGGATAATGGCTAGGAGGATTTGAGAAACATTACGGCATCAAGATTTCCAAAGTTCAGCCAGGGTCTATCCCAAGACCCAACTACTCGTCGTATCTGGTTCGGTATAGCCACTGCGCATGATTTCGAAAGTCATGACGATACCACTGAAGAACGTCTCTACCAACAAATATTTGCATCTCACTTTGGTCAGTTAGCTATCATCTTTCTATGGACCTCTGGAAATTTGTTCCATGTAGCTTGGCAGGGCAACTTCGAAACATGGGTACAGGACCCATTACGTGTGAGACCGATCGCTCATGCCATTTGGGATCCCCATTTTGGGCAGCCAGCGGTCGAAGCCTACACCCGAGGGGGGGCTGCGGGTCCGGTCAATATAGCTTATTCCGGTGTATATCAGTGGTGGTACACCATTGGTCTACGTAATAACCAAGATCTCTATACCGGATCTATTTTTCTGCTAGCTATTTCTGCTTTGTTCTTATTAGCTAGCTGGTTACACCTCCAACCTAAATGGAAACCAAGCATTTCGTGGTTCAAAAATGCTGAATCTCGGCTTAATCACCATCTTTCGGGATTATTTGGAGTGAGTTCTTTGGCTTGGACAGGCCATTTGGTTCATGTAGCTATTCCCGAAGCGAGGGGCGGACATGTTAGGTGGAACGACTTATTAACTACTGCTCCGCATCCCCAGGGATTGGGACCGTTTTTTTCGGGTCAGTGGGGCGTTTACGCACAAAATCCCGACTCCAACACTCATTTGTTCAACAGCACTCAAGGGTCGGGAACAGCTATTCTAACTTTTTTAGGGGGGTTCCATCCGCAAACTCAAAGTTTGTGGCTAACTGATATTGCTCATCACCACCTAGCAATAGCCGTTGTTTTTGTAATTGCCGGCCATATGTACAGAACTAACTTTGGTATTGGACATAGCATGAAGGAGATTTTGGATGCTCATATTCCCCCAGGAGGCAGATTGGGACTTGGGCACAAGGGACTTTATGATACGGTAAATAATTCCCTCCACTTTCAATTGGGACTGGCTTTAGCTGCTTTGGGGGTCATCACTTCCCTCGTCGCGCAACATATGTATTCCCTACCCGCTTATGCTTTCATAGCACAGGATTTTACAACCCAAGCCGCGCTATATACACATCACCAATACATTGCCGGGTTTATCATGACAGGAGCTTTCGCACACGGAGCCATCTTTTTTATTAGAGATTACGATCCTGAGCAAAATAAAGATAATGTCTTAGCAAGAATGCTGGAGCACAAAGAAGCAATAATATCCCACCTAAGTTGGGCTAGCTTATTCTTGGGGTTTCATACGTTAGGTCTTTATGTTCACAACGACGTCATGTTGGCCTTCGGGACTCCGGAAAAACAGATTTTAATTGAACCTGTATTTGCTCAGTGGATCCAATCGGCTCATGGTAAAGCTTCGTATGGTTTCGACGTACTCTTATCTTCGGCAGATAGTCCGGCAAGTAATGCCGGTCGGAGCTTGTGGTTACCTGGTTGGTTGGATGCTGTTAACAGCAGCAGCAATTCGTTATTTTTAACGATTGGTCCTGGGGATTTTCTAGTTCACCATGCCATTGCTTTGGGATTACACACAACTACATTAATTTTGGTGAAAGGTGCGTTAGATGCACGTGGTTCCAAATTGATGCCGGATAAAAAAGAATTTGGTTACAGCTTTCCTTGCGATGGCCCCGGCCGAGGGGGAACCTGCGACATTTCTGCTTGGGATGCATTCTACTTAGCTGTTTTTTGGATGCTGAACACTATCGGATGGGTTACTTTCTACTGGCACTGGAAACACATTACTTTATGGCAGGGCAATGCCGCTCAATTCAACGAATCTTCTACGTATTTAATGGGATGGTTGAGGGATTACTTATGGCTGAATTCTTCGCAGCTTATTAATGGTTATAACCCCTTCGGCATGAATAGTTTATCTGTATGGGCATGGATGTTTTTATTTGGGCATCTTGTGTGGGCTACCGGGTTTATGTTTCCAATTTCGTGGCGCGGGTATTGGCAAGAACTCATCGAAACTCTAGCTTGGGCCCACGAACGAACGCCCCTAGCAAACGTGATACGATGGAAAGATAAGCCAGTTGCTCTTTCCATTGTTCAAGCACGATTGGTTGGATTAGCTCACTTCTCTGTGGGTTATATATTTACTTACGCAGCTTTTCTAATAGCATCTACATCAGGTAAGTTTGGCTAATCCCTTTCATCCGACTACCAACTTGCCCGCTACCGCGTCGGGCTTAGTCTTTCACATCCGGGACATTTATTATTTACTTATCAATAGGTATAGGGAGAAATACATTTCTCGAAGTTATTGATAAATAACACTTCTGGCTGCAAGTTTTATTTTTTTCATGGTACATTTGTTTCGTAGTAATAAAAAAATTCCGTTTACCGACCTGTCAATTATGGCAAAGAAAAGTCTCATTGAGAGAGAAAAAAAGAAAAAGAAATTAGTGAATAAGTTTGATGTTGTTCGCCAATCTCTGAAACGGCAAATCAAAAGTAGTTTGCGAATCCAGGAGAAACTAATTCTTTCCGAAAGATTGCAATCTCTACCACGCAATAGTGCACCTGTTCGTCTCCGTAACCGATGCTCCCTAACCGGACGACCCAGATCTAATTACCGAGACTTCGGTTTCTCCAGACACGTACCCCGCGAAATGGCACATACCTGTGTTTTGCCTGGAGTATCAAAATCGAGTTGGTGAAGAATTGAAATATTCCCCCCCCCCCCCCCATCGTTTGTTTCACGGATCGATAAATTAGAGATATAGAATATCTTTTATTTACCCAGTTCTAGCACTTTTGCTCAATGAAATTATTCAAGGGAATGTATAATAATTACATTGAAGGCATTAACTACGCGGGGTAGAGCAGCTTGGTAGCTCGCGAGGCTCATAACCTCGAGGTCACGGGTTCAAATCCCGTCTCCGCAAAGTCAACTGCCAATTATTCACCCAATCCATCAACAGTTCTTGCCAAGCGTTGAAAGTAATCAGTTCTTCCCTTTTGTTTTCCTGACGGTTTTACCAACAGCTTTAACCAAGATTTAGATCCGACTAACAAAAGGAAAAGCTAACTTTTTTCCTATTCGTCCAGGTTACTGGATAATGAAAAAGCCCTTTTAACTCAGTGGTAGAGTAACGCCATGGTAAGGCGTAAGCCGTCGGTTCAAATCCGACAAGGGGCTGATCAAACCGAAATAGTTTTAAAAAATCCGACTATCCGATAGTCTCGGATTAGCTGGTATTTTACCAGCTCAGGTCGTCAAGTTCTTCGAAATGTAAAAAAAAAAAAAAAGTTTCTTCTATTCCTAAAAAAATTGTTTTTCACCACAGATTTTTCTATCAAAATTCTATTTTGTCGTTACGCAGATTGCGTCATCCCTCACAATGTCAAGTATTTAGTTGGATATAATTTCTCATACAAAAGACATTTTGGTTATCCTTACCTCGGGAATCAAATGCAAATCCCTACTATCAATATTTTGTAAATATGTAGAAAAATATATATGTACATCTACACGTAGTTAAAGAGAAAGAATAAATAGTATAAAAAAAAAAGAATAGGGGGGATTCGGGTAGTAGTTCTTCCTTCCTACTCATATTCTAGTCCAGAAACAATTATAAACTACTAAGAAGAAGTTTTTCCTGAGTCTCTGTAACTCCCGCTTACCACATTTTCTAAACAATCGGAAAAAAAAAAATGACTGTACTGTTAGGATTTGAAACAGAGATATAACTATTCCGTTCAACCTGAAATGAAAATTTCCGACAGACTCCTTGTTCAAAAATGAACCGCGACATGCCGCTATTAATTTAGAATATTCGAGACCAAACAATTTTTGTAGTTTCCTGAAAATTGTTGGAAAAGCTATCAATTATTTAGAAAAAGTACCACAAAGGTGCAAATTCCATTTATATCTATAAAATGTGCGAGCTATTCATACTACGAAATTCCGTACTTATTTCTCTGTAAATTATTATTCTTACAGACAATTTATCTTTTCATTGGGTTGGATTCGTTCATGTGTTAAAATGTTTAATAAAGTCCTAGAAGAAAAGGGGGGTTGACCCACTTTCTCAAAAAAAAAATAGATGACGTAACAAGGGGATCTCTCAGAGACAAGCAAGATTAAGATATGGGAACAAGGAAGCGAGGGAGAAAAGTAGAACGATAAATAAATAGAAAGAGTAATAAGAAGCAAAAAGAACTGACGAATTCATTCTTCCGAGTCTCCCTTTCGCACGAAGAATTCTAGCAAAATGACTTTTACATTGACAAGCCGGTGCTCTCATATTCGAGCAAGCTATACCGACTCGTCGAGTGAGCAAAGAAGGGTGGGGAACCCAGAAGTGGTTTGAGGAGCTTAACTTAATGAGGGAACAATATGACAATTGCCATTGGAAAATCTTCCAAAGAACCAAAAGATCTATTTGACAGTATGGACGACTGGCTTAGAAGAGATCGTTTCGTTTTTGTGGGTTGGTCTGGCCTACTACTTTTTCCCACCGCTTACTTCGCCTTAGGCGGTTGGTTTACAGGTACGACCTTTGTGACTTCATGGTACACTCACGGATTAGCCAGTTCTTACTTAGAGGGATGCAATTTCTTGACTGCCGCGGTATCCACTCCTGCCAATAGTTTGGCCCACTCCTTGCTTCTGCTATGGGGTCCTGAAGCGCAGGGGGACTTCACACGTTGGTGCCAGTTAGGGGGCTTATGGACTTTCGTCGCTCTTCATGGCTCTTTCGCTTTGATAGGTTTTATGTTACGTCAATTCGAACTAGCTAGGTCCGTACAACTACGCCCCTACAACGCAATAGCTTTTTCCGCTCCGATTGCAGTTTTTGTCTCTGTATTCTTGATTTACCCTTTGGGACAATCCGGTTGGTTCTTCGCACCCAGTTTCGGTGTAGCGGCTATATTCCGTTTTATTCTCTTTTTTCAGGGTTTTCATAATTGGACTCTGAACCCATTTCATATGATGGGAGTTGCGGGGGTTCTCGGTGCTGCTCTTCTATGCGCCATCCATGGTGCTACGGTCGAAAATACTCTATTTGAAGACGGTGACGGTGCGAACACGTTTAGGGCGTTCAATCCAACTCAGTCTGAAGAGACTTATTCGATGGTAACCGCAAATCGCTTCTGGTCCCAAATATTTGGTGTTGCCTTCTCCAACAAACGTTGGTTACACTTTTTCATGTTATTCGTGCCAGTGACGGGTTTGTGGATGAGTGCTATTGGGGTGGTTGGTCTTGCCCTAAATTTACGTGCGTACGACTTTGTCTCCCAAGAAATTCGTGCAGCAGAAGATCCTGAATTCGAGACTTTTTACACAAAAAATATTTTATTAAACGAAGGGATCCGCGCTTGGATGGCAGCTCAGGATCAGCCTCATGAAAACCTTGTATTCCCCGAGGAGGTGTTACCCCGTGGAAACGCTCTTTAATGGAACCCTTTCGCTGGGTGGTCGCGATCAGGAAACCACAGGTTTTGCCTGGTGGGCAGGGAATGCCCGGTTGATTAATCTATCTGGTAAACTGCTTGGCGCCCACGTGGCTCATGCTGGCCTGATTGTCTTTTGGGCTGGGGCTATGAATCTATTTGAAGTAGCTCACTTTGTATCGGAGAAGCCTATGTACGAGCAGGGACTAATCTTACTTCCCCACCTGGCCACTCTGGGTTGGGGGGTGGGTCCTGGCGGTGAAGTAGTAGATACCTTCCCCTACTTCGTTTCCGGAGTGCTCCATTTGGTCTCTTCCGCAGTTTTGGGCTTTGGAGGCATATATCATGCCCTGATCGGCCCTGAAACTCTAGAAGAATCCTTTCCTTTCTTCGGTTACGCTTGGAAAGATAAAAATAAGATGACTACAATTCTTGGTATTCATCTAATATTATTAGGTTTCGGGGCTTTCCTCTTAGTTTTCAAAGCACTCTACTTCGGTGGATTGTATGACACGTGGGCACCTGGCGGTGGAGATGTAAGAGAAATTACGAATCTTACGCTAAGCCCCAACATTATCTTTGGCTATCTACTGAAATCTCCATTCGGTGGGGAGGGATGGATTGCAAGTGTAGATAATCTAGAAGATATTATCGGTGGACATGTGTGGCTGGGCTCCATCTGTATTTTCGGTGGAATTTGGCATATATTAACGAAACCGTTTGCCTGGGCTCGTCGAGCTTTCGTGTGGTCCGGAGAGGCTTACTTATCCTACAGTTTGGGAGCTCTTTCCATATTTGGTTTCACTGCCTGCTGCTTCGTCTGGTTCAACAATACAGCATATCCAAGCGAATTTTACGGCCCCACTGGTCCAGAAGCTTCTCAAGCTCAAGCTTTTACTTTTCTTGTCAGAGACCAGCGCCTCGGCGCTAATATAGGTTCTGCTCAAGGACCTACTGGTTTGGGTAAATACCTAATGCGTTCTCCCACTGGAGAAATTATTTTTGGAGGCGAAACCATGCGCTTCTGGGATCTTCGTGCTCCTTGGTTAGAACCTTTGAGAGGTCCAAATGGTTTAGATCTCGGTAAGTTGAAAAGGGATATACAGCCTTGGCAGGAGCGACGATCCGCGGAATATATGACTCATGCACCTTTGGGGTCTCTAAACTCCGTAGGTGGAGTAGCTACTGAGATCAACGCTGTGAACTACGTATCTCCCCGGAGTTGGTTAGCAACTTCCCACTTCGTTCTAGGATTCTTCTTTTTCGTCGGTCATCTCTGGCATGCAGGTAGGGCTCGTGCAGCCGCAGCTGGGTTTGAAAAAGGAATTGACCGCGATACCGAACCTGTCCTTTCCATGACACCCCTTAATTGAAATTAAGTTAGAGCCCAAAATTTATATGTTCAATTAGTAATGGGATAAGGAAAGGAGGAATAAGTGAAACATTTTCTTATTCTAGCAAGAAGAAAATCTTGCTAGCAAGTAAGTAACGAATGACTGCGCCCCCCTACGCCATTGCTTAATTTGCTCTATCTATAGAAAATCTATCTATCCGACTGGATAGATAGATTTCATTTTATCATCCAATAATATATGTGGTAATCCTTTTTTTTTTTTTTTTTGTAGGGGGGCTCCTTGTTGTTGGCAGGCAGCCATAATTACTCGTTGTTCGATGCAAGTATCAGGATTAGGAGAGAGAGGGATTCGAACCCTCGATGACGTCTTAGCGTCATGCCAGTTTTCAAGACTGGAGCCTTAAACCGCTCGACCATCTCTCCCGAGCGAATTCCTTCTCTGATATTCGGATGAGGGTATGGGCCGCGTCTTCCAAATGATTTAATTGGAGACGATTGAATCGAAAAAGTTTCTAATTTCAAGATCTATGCTCTTCTAAATAAAATATAGATCAAAATGTTTCTTCCCCCACCGTTAAGTGAAAGAAAGATGCGGAGTAAAAATAGCATTTTAGAATTTTCATAGATAAAGATAAACATCTTCAAAAACGGGGTTGAGCTAACTTTTCTAGTTGGGAAGTGTTTTACGCTTACCGGATTTTAGGAGTTAAGTTAGTTCCATAAAGATACATTTATTTGTACTTTGCAGACAAAATCTTTGCTCTGTTACAGCCCTGCCGGATGAGAATCGGGTGGTATAGACAATCAATTCCTTACGCGGAAGGAATCGGAACTATGACTATCGCTTTTCAATTTGCTTTATTTGCATTAATTGCTACCTCATTCTTACTGGTTGTTGGCGTGCCTGTTGCGTTTGCATCTCCCGCGGGATGGTCTACTAGCAAAAATATCGTTTTTTCGGGAGCCTCTTTATGGATTGGATTAGTTTTTTCAGTAGGTATACCCAATTCCTTCATTTCTTAGGAGCCTGCTCTGGTGTTTCAGGTTCTCCTCTCGTAACTTACCGTTACGAGTGGGGACACCAAATTAAAACGAACCGCACAGATTGATCCCTGGAAGTTACAAGATGGAACTCATTTTGAGTTGATTTTGGTAAAAGAAGGAAGTAAAGTCATACAGGGAAATTTAGCCTTTTTTTTATCACAAAAATGTCTATGTGTAAATTCTTTCGTTAGATGTACATGGAATTTAATACGTTAAAATGAATTGACGGATTGCGCGGATATAGTTGAATGGTAAAATACCTCCTTGCCAAGGAGGTGACGCGGGTTCGATTCCCGCTATCCGCCTACCTCAGAAACAAAAAAGAGATTCTCTTCTCAGAGAGATGGAACACAAAAGTCCTTTTTTTTTTTTTTTATTTATTGAGAATAAAACACAGTATAACCGCGGTTTCATAGTCATCTGGGAATGCGGAGTTGGCTTGGGGGAGAGGGAAAACTACTTGCTAGTATATCGACCCAGTAGTATACTCTACCAGTGATAGATTTCATCTGCTCTAAACCTCCCCCGAAAGGGTTATTTTATGCCAGGCGGTCGCCGCAGAAGGATCCCTAGGACAAGGCGATGTAGTCAAGTGGTAAGACGGGGGACTGCAAATCCCTAATTCCCCAGTTCGAATCTGGGTGTCGCCTGGACGAAAGCAACATTTTTTAAATAAAAAAAAAAATTCTTTGTAGAAGTGAATTTAGAGAATTCTATTTTTTTTTTTGTAGGGTTTTCCCTGGGATTGTCAATTGCGCTGAAATCAGATACAGGTTGAGTTGCTCTATAGCTTCTTATAGCCTGTCACATTTCATGTATCTTGACGGGTCACGCATCAACAACCCCTATTAAGTATATCACTACTTGACGAATCGGAAATACCACTTAACAATTCTTCTGAAGTTTAAGAAACCAACCAGTAACATTAGAAAAGGAAAAGTCGTGGGTCTCCATAGACTTATTTTATATCCCCATTGGGATAGTATCCTATAAAGATAAACAAAATACTGCAAAAACAGATATCTTATTCTAACTGCGTCTCTCAACCTTGCTTAAAATTCGATATCTATTTGGGCTTAAAGCTAGTTACTCGTTAGTTATAGGTAGATTTTGATGAGTGAAAAGATAGGAGTTATAATTACGGACTTAGTTACTATGGCTTGGGCTGCCCTGACGGTAATTTCTACATTTTCTCTTTCGCTTGTAGTTCGGGGAAGAAGTGGATTATAAATAGCTAATCGGTTTTTTTCTTTATTAGTTGGATTCGTGGATATGACGCGCGTCACATAAAAATATGTAAGCATCTACATATATCTACATATAGATATATGTAGATAGTTTATTTCTCAATCTAGAGATAGATATCTACATATATCTATAACCCTTTTTCTTTTTTTCGCGGTCTTTCCGTAATAAGCTTAAGGGTTAGGCAATAATAGAATAGATATAGTGCTCAATTCCGTCTGGGAAGTATTTGTTTAAAGGATTCCAACGAACCTAAATCAATTAAAATTCAACCCGTTGTATCAAAAATTGGTGTGACGCGGGGTAAATGAGTTTAATAAGAAACCTAATCTTCTCCTGTTTCAGCATTGTCAAAAAACCTTCCTCCATCCCGGTAGTTTACTACACCGTTTGTTCAAGCTGCAAGTATTTCGTTTGTAGTTACAATTGCGTTCGGGACAAAAAGCTGTTTCGAGTTTTCCATCTAAAATACAGCTAAGTTCATATTCCTGTATACTTCACTTTACTTCATTTGAGTCGGCATCTCCTTCTCTGGAGATATAGTCTAGGAGTATCTCTAATTCCGGACCCGGTGTTGTTCGCCGGGCGGAAACCATCTCCGTAGAAAGCAGCACCAGTTTGGTAAAAGTTCTAAATTGATAGATCAATAAACGATCTATCAATTTTTGGCAATTTTATTTAGAAAGAACGGTCAATAGAGACCAAAAAACTGTGACTAACAAAAAAAAAAAGCTTAACCGGGAGACATCGTTGCGTTGGGTACTAACGACTTTTTATTACTTGTTATTAGCCGCAGCCACACAGCTTTGGAATTTCGTCCAGAATACTAGTTTTCTTTCACATCACTGCATTTTGTAAATAAGATTTAACCTCCCCCCTCTTCCCTTTTCCTAGTTGAGTTGCTCCTGTGGAATTGATTATAAGTCAGTAATCAAATAGATTGAAGACTAATCGTTACTCTGAGCGGCCGTCTGAATGTAAAGAATAAGTAGAAAAGCTGTTGGAATTAAGATGAAAAGTGCAGTGGCTAGAAACGCAAGAATGTTTACTTCCGTATCGGTAGTTCAAATCATCAATTAGAGGATAGCTTGAGTGGTTCTAACGGGAAGAACTCTCAAATTCTGTTATGAACCATCTATTTATAGTTAGTCGGGTTGACCGAGTGGAATATCTCCGGTTGACAAAAAAGTGTTGAAGTCTAATTAATTGATATTAATTACATATTATATCACACAATTAGATCTCGGGAATACCCATTCTTCACTTCCATAAACGTTTTTTTTGCTGCTTCCGATTTGAGTTAATCAATTAACTACTGCAACTTGCGGTGGTAGAAGTCGAGATCAAAACTTTAGTTGACTAATTGGTTTAGTCTAGTATCGCTAAAACAAATAGGTTTCCAGTTATTTCAATCTCTCCAGATTGACAGGTTAGAGGGAATGACCTATAATTTTATCGAGTAATCCAGCCCCCATCGTCTAGAGGCCCAGGACACCTCTCTTTCACAGAGGCGACGGGGATTCGAATTCCCCTGGGGGTATTCAGGTTCCAATAACTTTTTGATGCGATTAAAAAGCCTAACCTTCTTCATGATCCCAAATGGGCCGTAACCTGGTGAAATACGTCAATTAATCAAACGATAATTTTAGAGTGTTTTCATCACATGGAAACACATTTTTTCAATTCGATTTATGGGTCGATGCCCGAGCGGTTAATGGGGACGGACTGTAAATCCGCTGGCAGCGCCTACGCTGGTTCGAATCCAGCTCGACCCAATCGAATACCGGAATGTAAGTTCAAGTTCGAATACGAAGTGGCCTAGTTTGCCAGCTAGGCAATAAAAAAAGGGGAAAAATTGCGACGCGTCTCGTCGAAGTTTTTTGCATCGGGATTGACGGGTCTCGAACCCGCAACTTCCGCCTTGACAGGGCGGTGCTCTAACCAATTGAACTACAATCCCAAAAATTGACTTAGTTGGAGTGTACATATCAATTGATCCGGAGTCAACGATCCGTTCTAAAATTAGCGCTGAAGCCTGTGAAGTTAGGAAATACACAAGTCATAGGAAGTATCCAAATCGCTTGTTTTGCTATGCTAAATACGTTGGTAATAAATTGTCCTGGGAAAATGGTCTTTTTAACTCTTACGACTTTCGTTTCGGTAAGTAGCTCCTTGCACATTAAGGTTGAAAATATCAAAAATTAATAAAACCAAGATTACTGGGGGAACATCCATCTATTTTTTTGCCCGAGCTTTCGTGTTTTTCGGCAATCAAAATTACTAATGTGATATAATTTAATTAATTAAAAAATAGTTGTTCGTTTGCCCCTAGATAGTTCTATTTTACACATTGATTGCTGTTTCAGTCTCAGATAGAAAACTCAGATGCAAAAGTATTTTTAGCAAATGAATTTGTCAGGAAATTGGCGATTCAATTTCAGGTTCGCAAAATATTGGTTTCGCTTAGGTTCCTACTTTGTTTTGCGGGTTGTTGCTTGCTACCATGTAAGTGGAAGTTAAGTAAATAACTATAACTATTTTCTATTTATCTCTAATTTAATAGATAGTTCTAGTTATGTACTTATAGATCTGCGTCTAGATAACTAAAAAAAAGTTGGAAATTATCTCGTCACAAAAAATGTCTCGAAAAAGAAAGACGGAAATACCAAGATCCACAAAATCTTATTCGAAGATAGGTCTAGATATATAACCTCATTAGGAGAAAATGAAGGCATGTCCGTACTACCAGAACTTGCACGAATTCAAATCGAAGGATTTAGTCGTTTTGTCAATGGAAAATTGCTTGAGGAACTCAAAGATTTCCCAACAATTGAAGATACAGATAAGGAAGTCGAATTCTGACCCATCGGTAAGCGGTACCAATTGACAGAACCTTCAGTCGGAGAGAGAGATGCCGCGTATCAATGTATTACATATTCCGCCGATCCATATGTACCAGCTTAATTGATTTGTAATGAAGATCGAGTGGTACAAGAAGAATATGTACGGCTCGGATCTATTCCATGGATGAATTCTAGAGGAACATTCGTTATTAATGGAATTGCTAGAGTGTTGGTTAATCAAATAGTAAGAAGTCCCGGTATTTACTACAATCGGGAGTCGGATCAAAAAGGAATTCCTGTGTATACTAGTACTGTAATTTCGGACTGGGGAGGGAGATTTAAGCCAGAGATGGACGGTAAGGATAAAATATGGGTTCGTATTAGCAAGAAAAAAAAAATATCCATCTTAATTTTATCAATAGCTATGGGGTTAGATAAAAGAGATATTCTACAAAACACCCGTTACCCCAAAATTTTTTTGAATATGTTTAAAAAGCGAAAAGAAATTATTGAATCACCGGAGGATGCTATAGCAGAGCTTTACAAACATCCATACTCCGCTGCAGACGCGGGTGTATCTTTTTCAGAATCCATATTCAAGGAGTTATAAAAAAGGTTTTTCCAGCATAGATGCGAATTAGGACGAATTGGTCGACGAAATTTGAACATCAAATTAAACCTCGACGTACCCGAAACAGAGTACTTCTCGCTACCTCAAGACATATTAGCAGCCGCGGATCACTCAATAGAAATAAGCTACGGAAGGGGTAAACTCGATGATATAGATCACTTAAAAAACCGACGTGTCCGATCCGTAGCGGATTTGCTTCAGGAACAATTGAAATTAGCCCCAAACCGTTTGGAGAATTCAATTCGATAAAATTTATCCAGGGCCGTTAGACGCAAACGCGCAATAACTCCCCGGGGCTTGGTGACACCTGCGCCAGTAATAGCAGCTTTCAAAGAATTCTCCGGATCCCATCCCCTCTCGCAATTTTTGGATCAAACAAATCCATTATCAGAAATGGTTCATAAGCGAAGATTAAGCTCTGTAGGTCCCGGTGGGTTAACACGTCGAACCGCCAGTTTTCAAGCTAGAGATATTCATTTTAGTCATTATGGCCGAATCTGCCCAATTGAAACATCGGAAGGCATGAATGCTGGCCTGATTTCCTCACTAGCTATTCAGGCAAGAGTTAGCAATGCGGGATCTTTGCAGAGCCCTTACCTCAACATGTCGGAATTGTCCGAAGAGGAGCAGTTAGTCAATTCATCCCCTGCTGACGATGATTGCTACCGAATAGCAACTGAAAATTTGTTAATATCTGAATGGAGAGCTTCGGAAAGGGAACTTATACCAGTTCGATATCAACAGGAATTTCTCAGCGTTCTTTGGGAACAAGTTGATTTTCGAAGCATTCACCCTCTCCATCATTTTTCCATTGGAGCTTCTCTTATTCCATTTATTGAGCATAATGATGCAAACCGCGCTTTGATGGGTTCCACCATGCAACGTCAAGCGGTTCCGCTGGTTAAGCCTGAAAGATGCATTGTAGGAACTGGGTTAGAAAGTTAAGTAGCTTCGGATTCAGGAAGTGTAGCTATATCTATCCGGGAGGGAAAAATTCGATATATCGAGGGTAATAAAATTGAACTATCTCTTATTAATGAAGTCGGAGTCGAGGAATCCAATTTGATTATAAGTAGTGAATTGAAAATATATGAGCGCTCCAACAACAACACCTGTATGCACCAAAAACCCGCGGTTTTACCGGGGGAACTGTTTAGAAGTGGGGAAATTCTAGCGGATGGGGCAGCAACTGCTAGGGGGGAATCAGCTCTAGGGAAAAATATATTAGTAGCGTATATGCCATGGGAAGGATACAACTTCGAAGATGCAGTGTCGATTAATGAACGCCTTATATACGAAGATATTTTTACATCTTTTCACATTGAGAAACATGAGGTCGAAATTTGTGCAACAAATCAGGGACCAGAACGGGTTACCAAGCAAATACCTCAGTTGGATAGTCATGCGCTTCGACACCTCGACGACAGTGGGCTTGTAGAATTGGGATCTTGGGTAGAGGCTGGAGACGTTTCAGTGGGTAAACTAACGCCCCAGGAAGGGACGAGTTCATCACGTGTTCCAGAAGGGAGATTGTTACAAGCCATTTTTGGTATACAGTTGGTTAACGCGAGAGAAAGTTGTCTAAAAGTACCTATCGGTGGAAGAGGTCGAGTCACTGATGTCAGATGGGTCTACCCCGAAGACGATACCGTGAATGATTCGGAAGTAATTCATATTTATATATTGCAAAAACGTAAAATACAAGTTGGTGACAAAATAGCTGGTAGACATGGAAATAAAGGTATTGTGTCAAAGATATTACCCAGACAAGATATGCCTTATTTGCAAGACGGTACACCGATCGATATGATACTAAGTCCTTTAGGCGTACCTTCACGAATGAATGTGGGACAGATTTTCGAATGCCTACTGGGTTTAGCCGGGGAGTTTTTAGAAACTCATTACCGCATAGTACCCTTCGACGAAAGATATGAGCGAGAAGCTTCTAGAAAACTAGTATTTTCCGAGCCCTATGCAGCAGGTGCAAGAACCGGTAATCCGTGGTTATTTGAACCCAACCACCCCGGAAAGAGTCGATTGATCGACGGACGAACGGGCGACCCCTTTGGACAACCTATTACAACTGGAAAAGCCTATATAATGAAACTTATTCATCAGGTTGATGACAAAATTCATGCACGATCTAGTGGTCCCTATGCGCTTGTTACCCAGCAACCTCTCAAGGGGAAATCAAGACGGGGGGGACAACGAGTTGGAGAAATGGAAGTCTGGGCTTTGGAGGGTTTTGGCGTGTCTTACACGTCGCAGGAAATGCTTACGACTAAATCAGATCATATTCAGGCTCGTTACAAAGTACCTAGTGCAATTATGACTGGAAAACCCGTTCACAAACCCAATACCGTTCCAGAGTCTTTCCGATTGCTAGTTCGAGAGTTACGCTGTATGGGCCTAAATTTGGAACGCAAATTTACACTTGAAGAAGATTTGCGAAGGGGGATTGAAAACATTTGAGATCCTACCAAATTTATTCTTCCGCAAAAAATCAATCAAGATTTTCTTTATTATGATTCATCGAATTAATTATCAACAACTTCGGATTGGACTGGCCTCCCCCGAACAGATTCGCAGTTGGGCCGAGAGGGAGTTACCTAATGGAGATGTCGTCGGGCAAGTCGATTAACCTTACACGTTGCATTACAAGACTCATAAACCAGAGAGAGATGGGTCATTTTGCGAAAGGATATTTGGACCTACAAAAAGTGGAGTCTGTGCCTGTGGAAACTACCAATCTGTCAATGAGGAGGAGGCGTATTCCAAAATTTGCAAGCATTGCGGAGTTGAGTTCACTGATTCTCGAGTTCGAAGATATCGAATGGGATACATAAAACTTGCGTGTCCGGTAACCCACGTGTGGTTTTTGAAACGGATCCCTAGTTATATTGCAAATCTACTTGCTAAACCCCTTAAAGAATTAGAAAGCCTAGTCTATTGCGATGCGTGACTTGATTTTATGTATCGATCAGCATAGATTTCATACAATCTGTCATTCCATACGAAAATGGGAAGTCTCGAACCGACACGTCCCTCGCCCCCAACGAGGAGTATCGCGCAACTCGGGAAGGAGAGAGAGGATATATTGTTTTTGTTTACAAATCGAGGAATCCCCTCCATGGTTAGTTCTTAATGAAGAAAGAATAAGAATCCACTATTTTGGCTTCGTGAAAAAAAAATCAATATTTGGTTTCATATTCAATGAATAGAAGAATATTGAAGTGTTTTCTAATATAACCCCTCAGTCCTCCCCTTTACTTACTGTTAGAAAAGACTCTAGGTATGGCTATGAGAATCTAATCATCGCATATACTTCTCAAATTCAAATAGGCAGGTAGCCATCGAAGTGGAGTGGAAACCCAAAGAGGGGAAAGGATCACATTAGGAACAAGAAAAAATTTCCAACTTATGGTGGAGGAGAGGGACAATTTTACTTTACCTTTAATCATTCAATATAGGGGAATCAAGACTATTCGAGAAAGACAATTTGAAACTCGAGTAATGAGTAACTATTTCAACTCTAACGGGACAAGAGTGTTATGGTACTTAAAAAACATTTAATAGGCCAGTTTTTAGATTTGAGAATAGTTATTTGAGCCGGATGAGGGGAAACACTCATGTCCGATTCTGGGGGGGGGTCAACCAACAGCCTATCCCACTCTTTTTTTAGCTAGGCCCGTGGCCGAGAGGCCCGCTCTATTAAGACTGCGGGGTTTATTCAATTACGAGGAACGATCCTGGAGAAACATGCTTCCCATATTTTTCTCTACCCGAAATTATGAAACGCTTCAGAAGAACGAAATCGCTACTGGTGGAGACGCCATTAAAAAAGGATTAGCTAGCTTAGATTTGCAAAGTCTCGTGGATCGCGCGTATTTGGAATGGCAGGTGTCGGCAAAACGAAAACCGGTTGGGATCGAACGGGAAGATCGAACAATTCAGAGAAGGAAAGATCTTTTAGTTAGACGGATAAAATTAGCAAAGGATTTTTTACGGACGAATCTAAAACCGGAATGGATGGTTTTGGATTTTCTACCGGTTCTTCCTCCCGAATTGAGACCAATAGTGGAGCTGTATGAGGGCGAATTGGTTACTTCTGATCTTAATGAGCTTTATAGAAAGGTTATTTATCGAAATAACACTTTGACTGAATTCCTATCGGGCAGTGAATTTACACCAGAAGGTTTAATTGTTTGCCAAAAACGACTTGTCCAAGAAGCTGTAGATGCCCTTATCGATAGTGGTATACGTGGGCAACCAACGAGGGATATTCATAACAGACCATATAAGTCATTTTCAGAGGTTATTGAGGGCAAAGAGGGGCGATTTCGTGAGAATTTGCTCGGCAAGCGGGTCGATTATTCAGGTCGTTCCGTGATTGTCGTAGGTCCATCCCTTTCATTACACCAATGTGGATTACCTCGAGAAATGTCAATTGAACCTTTCCAAGCCTTTGTAATCCGTAACTTGATCGGATGACACATCGCTTGTAATTTACGAGCTGCTAAGTGCATGATACGAGAAAAAGATCCCGTAATATGGGACGTTCTTCGGGAAGTTATGAGAGGACATCCGGTACTGCTGAATAGAGCACCTACTCTGCACAGGTTGGGCATACAGGCGTTTCAGCCTATTTTAATAGAGGGTCGCGCCATTCGTCTGCATCCATTGGTTCGTGGGGGGTTTAACGCCGATTTTGACGGCGATCAGATGGCTGTTCATGTCCCATTATCTCTTGAAGCTCAGATTGAAGCTCGTCTACTAATGTTTTCACATATTAATTTATTATCCCCCGCTACGGGCGATCCCGTATCTGTGCCGAGTCAGGATATGCTTCTCGGTCTTTATGTACTAACAATTGAAGATAAGCAAGGAATTTACCGTAATCGACATCCCGTTTCTATAGACGGAACTCGCGTCTACTCCACCAAAATACCCCACTTTAGTAGTTACTGTGACTTACTCCGGGCCAAGGAATCAAAAGGAATTGATTCGTCTAGTCTCTTATGGCTTCAATGGGAAATCAATCTACAAATTCTTAGTTCGAAAATCCGTGAATTACCTTTTGAATCTCAATATGATTCTTTAGGAACTTCTTTTCACGTTTACGAAAATTATCGAGTTAGGAAATGTAAAAATGGGTCTATTTCAAGTATATATGTACTTACAACACCCGGTCGCATTTTATTCAATCAGCAATTGAAAGAAGCTATGCAAGGTGTATCAAAGATTTCTTCCCTATACAGCACTTTGTCTAAACTGGATACAGTGACACAAGCTAGGTCTAGTTATAGCAATGAGGGATGATAAAGCTCTTTTCCATGCCCAAGAAAGAGATTAGTGAATCAGTTTAATTCAATTTATTTATTAATAGAATTGCGGTTACTAAATACTATACTGCGAAGTGAGACATGTATATATGAAGTTGAGGTTTTTAGAATGACGGATCGAACTGAATTACCTTTCTACAATGAGACGATGGATAGAGTTGCAATGAGGCGACTCATCGGCAAGTTAGTCGTTTGTTTCGGAATCACATCTACAACAAATATTTTGGATCAAGTGAAGGTTTTGGGTTTTCAGCAAGCTACAAAAGCATCTGTCTCACCGGGTATTGATGACCTTTTGGCAGTACCAACAAGAGGTTGGCTTGTACGAGATGCGGAGAAGTAAGGTTATGTCTCGGAGCAGCATTACCGCTGCGGAAGTCTGCATGCCGTAGAAAAGTTACGTCAATCCATTGAAGCCTGGTATGCCACAAGTGAATGTTCAAAACGAGAAATGAATCCAAGTTTCAAAATGATCGATCCTTTGAATCCAGTTCACATGATGTCTTTTTCGGGAGCCCGAGGAACTATATCTCAAGTTCATCAATTGCTTGGCATGAGGGGATTGATGTCGGATCCACGAAATCAAGTAATTGACCTACCCATTCGAAGAAATCTGCGCGAAGGATTATCCCTGACAGAATATATCATTTCTTGCTACGGCGCCCGTAAAGGGGTTGTGGATACTGCCGTTCGAACCTCAGACGCTGGATACTTAACACGCAGACTTGTTGAAGTTGTTCAACATATCGCTGTACGCAAAAGGGATTGTGGAACTACTAAAAGTATCGCTTTCCTGAATATTAATGAACGAAGACGAGGATTTATTGGAACAATATCGTATCAGAGATTGATTGGACGTGTGTTGGCAGATCATGTCTATTGGGATGGCAGATGTGTTGCCACCCGTAATCAAGATATCAGTGATGGACTGGCTAGTAACTTGGTAGCATCGTTGCAACCAATACATGTAAGATCTCCTCTGACATGCAAAAGTATTTTCCGGATTTGTCAGCTGCGTTACGGTTGGAGTCTTGCTCATTATGATTTGGTAGAAGTGGGTGAAGCCGTCGGTATTATTGCGGGTCAATCAATTGGAGAACCGGGAACTCAATTGACATTAAGGACTTTTCATACGGGCGGGGTATTTACAGGGGATATTGCAGAGTACGTACGAATTCCATTTAATGGACTCATTAATTCTGATGAAAAATTAGTCCATCCAACGCGTACGAGGCACGGACATCCTGCTTGGATGTGTCGAAATGAACTACCCTTCCTTATTGATAGTTCCGGCAATATACACAACTCCGTCATCCCAGCCCGTAGTCTACTTATGGTTCGAAATGGTCAATATGTTGAGTCACAACAAATCATTGCAGAAGTACGAGCCAAAGAGTTTCCTCCCAAAGAACGTATTCAAAAACCCATTTATCCGAATTTAAAAGGAGAAATTCACTGGAGTAAATTTGTTTGGCACATTCGTGATTCCATTTGCAATACTACTCGTCTCGTACGGGAGGCAAGTCATATATGGATTCTTTCAGGATTTTTTAGCGATTTCGGCGTAAACTCTTTTTTTTACAAAGATCAAGATAAAGTCGGCATCGAACCCGACCCTGTCGGAAAGAGACGCGATCATTCGGACAGGATTGTAGAGGCGGAAGCCGATGCCAGTAACTACTTCGGTTTTCAGGAAGGGCTTCAAGAATTTGGAATTGACCCAAACTGTTTTTCAAATTGGTCGAGACGCCCGAAATCCAATTACATCCTATCGAATTTTGGAGTGGAGCGGACTGAATTGGGGACATCGCTTTTATTCCCGTCGGAACGACGCCGAAAAAATCTCAATGATTTCCATTTTCTAAATATCGATGTTCAATTAAACAACGTTTTGAACGAAGACCACATCTTTGCCACCTATGAAAACTTCGAGTATCAAACTAATGTTTCGGGGGTCATTCAATATGGCACTATAGAAATTGAATCCACCAATCAAAATAAGCTCCGCCTTGACGACTGGATGAGGGAAAAGGCCTATTGTTCGTGGTATAGAATAGTTAAAGAAGGCAATTTTTTTCTGATTCCCGAAGAGGTTTATCTCACACACGAACCCCTGTCGTCTATTTTAGTAAAAAATAATAGTATTGTCGAGGTAGGTGCGCAAATAACTGCGAATATTATTGCTAAAGCAAGTGGCTTCATTCGGCTAGAAAAGACATCAACAGATGCCACCATGATAAGAGTTCTACCTGGATCTATTCACAATCCAAAGAATCGAGTCGATACACCACCTACAACCAGGGAAGACAATACTTTAAAAGCGCCGAGCAATATGATTTTTGACAAAATTGAAGTCAAAAAGTGGATTTACCCCCAACCGTTTACTTTTCGTACGAAAAGAAAAACCTCCGGTTCGATAAAACCAGTCATCGAGTACAACGTATCCAACGACTTTTTAGCACAAATACCATTCTGTCCCAACAAACCGAAGACACAAAAATGTGCGAAAGCCAAGGCCTTTTCATTCATCTGCTTCAGAAATGGCGAAAATATTGAAGTGATGAATCATACGGCTATTCAATTAGTTCGAGCTGGTTTAGTGATTGATTGGCGGAGATATCTGCACGAAACTTTTCCTGCAAAAAAAATCTATTTATCTCTTATCAGTGTAAAAATCAATCATTTGTTCACCACATTTATTCAGGTAAATCCAATGGTGTCTCCTCCTACCCGAGGAGGAGTCGGGGTCAATCGGGTTTCTCGAGAATCAGCGTCTCTTAAGAAGTTATTTCCTGTTCAAATTAATTTGTCTAGCAGTAGCCACGAAGTAATTCTCAGATATCAGAGTATTATTCATCTGGTTTCGGAGCCGGGTGCATTATTCTTGACTTTATCGCCGTTCAATTTCTCTCGTAATGATTCATTTGCTGATTCAAACGAGATTGGTTACAAAAAAGAAATTAGGGAATACTTCCACGGTTGGGAACCGAAAAGAAAAGGTTTCGTCCCTGTCAGCGGGAATGAAAGAAAAATCTCACTGAATTTTGAATCTGAATTTCTTTCAAAAGCTTCTTCAAATCCGAACGTTAAAGAGGAACTGACGAAAATTAAAAGGGCAAGTTTTCATTTTGGCCGAAAGAATTTTGAGCAGGTAGGCCTAGTTGGGACTTTCTGGCCTATTCTTCGCTTATTGGTCCCTTATAACTTTCCGCCCAAAACCTTTTCTTACAAAAAATGTTTTGCCGATTTTTCGACAGAAAACCCGGAACATCAAAATTTGTATCTGATTGATGAAAGTCAATTATTATTGAAATGCCCCATAAATTCTTATCCCAAGAAAGGTTTCTTGGAGAAACCTATTTATTCCCCTATGAAATTGTTTAGTCGAGAAATTATGTTAATCAGTCTAGGACTACTGATCAGCGAAAATCGATATCTTCAAAACCATCGTGCATGTCTCCAGTCCGGTCAGGTAATAGCCATTAACCAGAATTACTCATTAATGCGAATGGGTAAAACCCTTCTGGCGACCCGGGGGGCAAATCCTCATAGAATTTCCGGGGACATTATCGAAGAAGGAGATACATTAATAACATTGCCATATGATAGATTAAAATCTGGAGATATTACTCAGGGTCTTCCAAAGGTTGAGCAGCTCCTGGAGTCTCGTTCAATTGCTTCTATTCCAGCAGGAATCGAAGATCTTTTTGATAGATGGTGCCAAAGTATTACCAAATTAATTGGGAACCTTTGGAGTCACTTCGTGAGTACTGGAAGAAGTATGGGGCATTACCAACTAGTTATAATCGATCAAATTCGAAAAGTTTATGAATCTCAAGGAGTACAGATATCTGACAAGCATCTAGAAATTACTGTTTGCCAATTGACGTCGAGGGTTGTAGCATCCGAAGATGAGGTAACTAACGTATTCTTTCCCGGGGAGCTTGTCGAGTTATCACAAGCGGAACGTATGAATCGAGTATTGAAGAGATCGATTTTCTACGAACCTATTGTATTGGGAATGACAAAGGCTTCTCTTAGTACTACTAGTTTTCTGGCAGAGGCAAGTTTTCAAGAAACTACTCGGGTATTAGCTAAAGCCGCTCTTCGTGGCCGAATAGATTGGTTGAAGGGTTTAAAAGAAAATGTTGTTCTTGGAGACGCTGTTCCCATCGGCACAGGTAGTCCAGAAATAGCTTGTCAACTAAAAGTGAATAAACAGAAGGAGTCTCATTCGGTTAATGAGGGTAGTAAGAACTCAAAATGGGCTCCCAAAAGTAATCTATGTGGTCACCACAAGGAGCAGGATTTTGATCTCAGTTTAGTCATTCAGAAAAAGTTGACTCGATCTCTTTCTTGCCTTCATCTGGAAATGTGGTAAAAAATTAGTTGGCGATAGAAGGTTTTTTCATGTATCCCAAGCCCCAAAACGGGTCAATTTATTATAATAATTTAACAGATTTAGTTAGAATGAGACGAACTCACACTCCTTTTTACAAATGAGGGGAAAATGCAACAGAAGAACTGGAAAATTGATTTGGAGGGAATGATGGCCGCAGGAATTCACTTCGGACATCAAACTCAGAAATGGAATCCTAAGATGTCTCCTTACATATTTACGGAACGTAGAGGTGTTCACATTCTCGACCTAACTCAGACTGCTCGTCTTTCGGCTGAAGCGTGTGATTTGGTGTTTGATGCAGCGGCGGAGGGAAAGGAATTCTCGATGGTAGGTACAAAGCATCAAGTAGCGGATTTGGTAGCATCGGCTGCATTGAGGTCTCGATGCCATTATGTAAGCGAAAAATGGTTAGGTGGCACTTTAACAAATTGGTTCACTACAGAAACACGTCTTCGCCGGTTCCAATACTTACAAACTGAAGAAGATAGGGGCGGATTTGATCGACTCCCGAAACAGGAGGCCGCGATTCTGAAAGGATAATTGTTTAAATTGAAAAAATGTCTAGGCGGAATTCAACACATGTCAGATTCACCCGATATTGCGATAACTACCGATCAACACGAATAATCTATCGCTCTTAAAGAATGCGGTATTCCAGGTATCCCTACTATCTGTGTTGTTGACACAGATTGTGATCCAGATCTTGTAGATGTTCCAATTCCTGGTAATGATGATGCGAGATCCTCAATCCGATGGATACTGGATAAACCAGCATTAGCTATTTGCGATGGTCGTTCAAACTCGGCGGTAACTTAATGGCATGGGGGAAAGGCTGATAGCTCATCAGCACTACCTTAACAAATTGCGGCGTAATAGTAAACAATGTTTCGAGAGATTAGGCAATTCAGTAAATCGTAGATTTTGATGGAGAAAGAACTAGCTTCTCTTTTCCTAAAAGATTTTTGTAATGATAAATATTTTAAATAATTCTGCTCTTCATTGGGAGGGGGGGTATTACGCGAATTGAGCAACTACAAATTTGTGAAATTGATAATCTTCATCAAGTATCGAGTGTAGAAGTAGGTTAACACTTTTACTGGCAAATAGGAAACTTTCAGGTTCATGCACAAGTTCTTATAACTTCTTGGGTCGTTATAGCGATATTGTTAGCTTTACCCGCTGTGACTACCAGGAATTTGCGACCGATACCAACAGGTATCCAAAATTTTATCGAGTATGTTCTTGAATCTATTCGAGATTCAACCAGGACCCAGGTGGGAGAGGAGGAATATCGTCCCTGGGTCCCATTTATTGGAACGATGTTTCTATCCATTTTTGTTTCCAATTGGTCAGGTGCTTCGTTTCCTTGGCGAATTATTCAGTTACCTCATGGAGAGCTGGCTGCACCTACGAACGATATAAACACCACTGTTGCACTAGCCTTGCTTACATCAGTAGCACATTTCTACGCAGGTTTGCATAATAGGGGTTTCAGTTATTCCGGCAAATACATACAGCCAACTCCGGTATTATTACCTATTAATATTTCGGAAGACTCCACCAAACCCTTATCGCTTAGTTTTCGATTATTTGGGAACATTTTGGCTGACGAGTTGGTAGTAGCTGTTCTCGTTTCTCTAGTACCCCTAATTGTTCCCGTCCCTACGATGCCTTTGGGGTTGTTCACAAGTGCTATACAAGCTTTAATCTCTGCCACTTCAGCTGCAGCTTATATCGGGGAATCCACAGAAGGTCATCACTAATAAAATGAAGTAGATTTTGAATTCAGTCACAAAAAACTGTTTTCAAATTGAGCGAGTCGCTGTAGTGAAAAAGGGCAATTTGTGTGGTATCATGATACCACAGCACAAGACCACGCATTATGCCCCCCCCCCACATACATATCATCTAGATACAATTTGATTGAATTGTTTAATTTGATATAAGAAAAAGTTGGAGACTCCTGACACCGGGCTCAAATGTTTCGTAAAAGGATTAGACGAAATCTCTTTTGTCTATATGCTTTCCATTTGAGCCGGTGATGCCAGATCCCAGTTATGTTTATCTCGTAACATATGATAAGTTATTAGATCTTACTTTCGCCGGGTTTGGGATAGATGTGGTTTAGTAAATGATTGTTACTACTACCGGCTACTAAAAATAAATTCTTCGATCCAGTTGGAATAGTGATTTCGGTCAAAAGAAAAATTTTATCAATTGTCTTTAGCTGGAAATCTTGTAGATGCTTTTTCTATCTGCTTTTTCACGACTTACAGTTGAACATTAACCAAATATGTGGCTACTCAACCATATTACTAGTTGTGATTAAGTCCATGTAAAATTGATTTTTCAAATCTCATTTATTAACAAACCTTCGCTGAATCGGGTGTTCAGCAAGACAAGCAGAATTGATTAACGTAAATGAAATAGGAGGAGACTAATACGAACCCATTGATTTCTGCCGCTTCTGTTATCGCTGCCGGGTTAGCTGTAGGCCTCGCCTCGATCGGACCCGGTATCGGCCAAGGCACTGCCGCGGGTCAGGCGGTCGAGGGTATAGCGAGACAACCAGAAGCAGAAGGTAAGATACGAGGCACTTTATTGCTGAGTTTGGCTTTTACGGAAGCTTTGACAATTTATGGATTAGTTGTAGCTCCAGCCCCGTTATTTGCAAATCCACTTGTTTAAATCGTTTCTACTAAATAGAGAAAAAGAAAAATAAATGGGCTATACCAATCCCCTCTCCCCCCGCCCGTATTCAAACCATATCATTTTCAAATTGGCGGGGTTTTTCCTTGGGGGGGGGTCTCGTCTCTCTCATCGTTTTTCCCCTATTCTCCACAAATTGTCAATCGTTACTAGGCCGGACCAGAAGTTGCCCAAAATTTGTAACACCTTCAAGGAGGGAAAGGAAAACGAGAAGTCTAAGTGAGATCTTCGCCCCCTCAAATTATTGGCCTACGGCCGCAAGTATTAGTTTAAACACTAATTTATTTGAGATAAACTTGATTAACTTAATCCTGGTACTAGGTATATTGTTTTACTATGGAAAGGGGGTGTGTGCGAGTCGTATATCTGAGTAGGATAGCTGATTTCCCCAGTTGCACCTGAATTATAAATGGGGTACAAAATGGTGCAAAACCCCGACGAATTACCTGCAAATGGATGTTATGCAAGAACCAGAGCATTCCGCATAATTGGTGAAACCCTGCTTCTCATCGACCAATTGTCGGGATTACGTCAATATGGTTAAAGCCGAAAGGCTTGAAGTCTTAGCAAAATTGGGGTTTTCTTTCCCCCATTGCGTAACTCAAGTTACAACCGAGAACGCATAACTCGTTACATGACGCCCGTATCGAGAATGTTTTAATTCTCTCCACCTATCAAAATAAATTTTTGGATAGATATCGGAGTTTATTTGTATCAACCCCATTAAATTTGCTGAATAGACAACCCATTCAAGACGAATACTACTTGGAAGAATCGTCTGCCGAAGAATTTGACAAATTTTTTGGGAGAGCTACCAGTTTTTTATTTTTCAATTAGTAGTTATTTCCTCCGAGCTTAGCCTTAGTCGAGGTAAATCCTACCAGTCAAAACAGGAAATGGGAGGCAAGCCCGTGTAACTCTATTAGATTTCCCAACTCAACTTAGTGCGAGAAGCGGGCAGGAAAGCCGGATGGATTAAAAAATCCATGTCCGGTTTGGGAAGAGATCATTAGTCTTTGAAATTTGAAGATTTGTAATCCACTTTCATTGATCAATTTATTGGAAAATCGTGAAAGAGCAATTTCAAACACAATTCGGGATGCAGAAGAGCGTCATGCAGAAGCTACTGAAAAACTTCAGAGGGCTCGTATTCGATTGCAACAGGCGGAAATAAAAGCGGATGAGATTCGCATCAGTGGACTTACGCAAATGGATAAGGAACGGCGAGATCTCGTCGATGCAGCTGACAATGATTTAAATGGTTTAGAGGATAGTAAAAACTATGCAATTCGTTTCGAGAAGCAACGAGCAATTGAGCAAGTTCGACAGCAAGTTTCTCGATTAGCGTCCGAAAGAGCTTTAGAGGGCTTGAATAGTCGTCTAACTAATGAGTTGCATCTGCGAGTGATTGATTATCACATTGGTCTGCTAAGAGCCCTGGCAAAAAAATCCACTTAATTGCAACTTTTAGCCCCCATTTAATTATGGAACAGGTTTCATTTTTCCCTTTCTTTCCTGCAGTAATACTTTTTTTCGGCAAAAATGGTAATAAACATCCAACCTGACGAAATTAGCAGCATCATTCGCAAGCAAATCGAAGGGTATGTTCCAGAAATAGAAGTTGTTAACATCGGTACTGTACCTTAAGTAGGGGACGGAATAGCCCGCATTCATGGACTAAATAAAGTAATGGCTGGCGAATTGGTAGAATCCGAAGACGGTACAGTTGGCATTGCTTCGAATCTGGAATCTGATAATGTTGGGGCCGTACCGACGGGCGATGGTCTAACCATACAAGAAGGAGGATCCGTACGAGCGACGGGAAAGATCGCCCAAATACCAGTAAGTGACTCTTTTTTAGGCCGTGTCGTAAATGCATTGGCTCAACCTATCGATGGTAAAGGCCAAATCCCAGCTTCTGAATTTAGATCGATAGAATCTCCCGCTCCGGGAATTATTTCAAGACGCTCCGTATATGAACCCCTCCAAACAGGTCTAATTGCTATTGATTCGATGATTCCTATTGGTCGTGGTCAACGAGAATTAATTATTGGGGATAGACAGACTGGCAAAACGGCAGTAGCTACAGATACAATTTTGAACCAAAAGGGTCAAAACGTGATATGTGTATATGTAGCTATCGGTCAAAAGGCTTCGTCTGTGGCTCAGGTAGTCGACACTTTTCAGGAGCGCGGCGCCATGGAATACACCATCGTAGTCTCAGAAACTGCGAATTCTCCAGCCACTTTGCAATATCTCGCCCCCTACACGGGAGCATCTTTAGCCGAATACTTCATGTATCGTAAACAGCATACCCTGATTATCTATGACGACCTTTCCAAACAAGCCCAAGCTTACCGACAGATGTCTTTGCTCTTGAGAAGACCGCCCGGGCGCGAAGCATATCCTGGAGATGTTTTTCATTTGCACTCTCGCCTTTTGGAGAGGGCGGCTAAGTTAAGTATCCAATTGGGTGAGGGCAGCATGACAGCTTTACCCATAGTTGAGACACAGGCGGGAGATGTCTCGGCCTATATCCCTACCAATGTTATTTCTATTACCGATGGATAAATATTTCTATCAGCAGATCTATTTAATGCCGGAATTCGACCAGCAATCAATGTGGGTATTTCTGTATCTAGAGTAGGCTCTGCGGCTCAAATCAAAGCTATGAAACAAGTAGCTGGTAAATTAAAATTGGAATTAGCACAATCTGCAGAATTAGAGGCTTTCGCCCAATTTGCTTCCGATCTCGATAAAACTACTCAAAATCAATTAGCTAGGGGACAGCGGTTGCGCGAGCTGCTTAAACAATCCCAGTCAGCTCCGTTATCGGTGGAGGAGCAGGTAGCTACTATATACACTGGAGTCAACGGATATTTAGATATATCAGATGTTGAACAGGTAAAACGATTCTTGGTTCAGCTGCGTGAGTATGTAACAACCAACAAACCCAATTTTGGTGAAATTATTCGTTCGACAAAGGTGTTTACTGAACAAGCTGAAACTATTTTGAAGGAAGCAATTAAGGAGTCAACGGAACTTTTCTTATTGCAAGAAAAATGATTCGCGTATTTTACATTAAAGAACCACTTCGACAAACTATCCAACCAGCAGTTAGCCGGTTGGGGGCTATTTCGCAAAATTACGTCCAATAGGATTTGAACCTATACTTAAGGTTTAGAAGACCTCTGCCCTATCCGTTAGGCGATGGACGTCTATTTTTACCCTATTATCTCCCGCACCCACCAATCTATTTGTCGACTATGTTTTTTTGACCAGACAAAAGATTTTGTCTGGTCAAAAAAACATAGTCGACAAATAGATTATTAATTTAGTTTGGACAAGTCAGAGTATTACTGGAAGTATAATTAGCAGATTTAGTAGCGGGTAGCGGGAATCGAACCCGCATCAGTAGCTTGGAAGGCTAAAGGTTATAGTCGACACAAAAGGTCATGGCGCCGCTAATTCAGAACCGAACTTGGACGTTTCGGCCCATACGGCTCCTTTATGGAGAAACAGTGGTTTAATTTTCGTTGGTATTTGCCCAAAACGTCTACCGCAATAATTAGCGGAGTCAAACGAAGAGGGGAAAAATTATTTTGCTTCTAGCAAAATGCGTTTTAGGAAAACGGGAGTTGTCCATAGCATCTATGTTGGTTTTGCGTGCATATCGGTTGTATACCGGGCATATACTTCTTAGATGATCCCTTAGAAGGGAAATTAATATTCTCGTTCCTTTCCTTTAATTCGTTCCTTATTTTTTTTTCTGTCGAAAAATCCTTAGGAAAATATTTCTCACCGAGTTGTTGAAGCAGTGAATACTGCCCTACTAAGCACGTTAGTTTAGGAATCCCGGCAAACCGGGATTGATTTCTTTCAACTTCCTTCCTCGGATTTCCGTTCTCCCCAAGGTTTAGTGACGATGAGACAAATATCTTAGACGTCTACCCATAGATTATTGTCTTTTTTGGGGTCTAAATCAACCCAAGTGTTTTCATTTTCGGGTACTGAAATATTTCTGCTTCGTTACCAACTTTTCTACATTTCAAAGTATGTGAGTAACGGGATTGATAGATTTTTTCCTGAAGCCAAAAAAGTAGTGGAGATACACAAAATTCACTTATGTATAAATAAAGTTTTTTAGTCAATTCAGTTGAATTTCGGTTTGAAAGATCCCTCAACTATTGAAATCACTATGAAACGAATCGCACTTTTACCACTAAACTATACCCGCTGAGAGACAGTTACATTATAGTAGCCATATGAATTATCTGTACATTGCTCGCTGAGACGGATTGGAATCTCTGGATCTGTATCGGTATAGGAGGAGACCCCCCCCCCTACGAATTGAATTGATATATGTGCGGTGAAGTCTGATAAATTGAGGAACAATCTCAGAGATTCCCCCTACGGGCAACTAGTAATGCAATTACTAGCGGTCCTGATACAACTACCAGCGTCAGAACAGCAAGTTGCGTAATTATTTCTAAATTCATTATCTCTCCTTCCAGTTATTTTTTTTCTATTATATATTTTTTCGTCGTTGAAAAGCTTTTTTCTGCACCTACAGAAGGGTGGTTAGGAATACCTTTTATTTCAATCAATTGGTATCAAACTCTTTGTTGGAATCAACTGGGATATCTTTCGCAACGATCACTGTAGGCAGCTCCTACGAGCTAATGGTACATTAATATAATTCTTCCGCCTATATAGAAAGAAGAAAGACAAAAAAAAAAAAAAAAAAAAGAATTGCGACATCAACTTGAGTCACGTCTCCCGCCATTATGAACTAGCATTCCCAAACAGATTGCTCATTAGCTAGTATTGCTAATTAATTTAGTTTTATTTGGGGGGGGGGCAGAAGTGACTTGTTCAACTAAAATCCGGTTGGGATTGAAATATTGAGATGTAACATGTTGGAATGTAAGGTATCAATTCCTTTTAAAAAATCCTATTTGACAGGATATTGCTTTAAATCCAACGTTTTATTATAACCCCAATTCCGTCTCTATAACTAAATAGACAAGAGAAGGGGTCTGATAAAAGAAAAGAAATTCTTTATTACTGCATCGAGAAGTTTTTTTGAAAATTTTCCGTAATTTGCCTACAAAACGTAATTGTATAATGGAGTCTACTGCTTCCAACTCAGACTTTGCCACAAATGGCACAAATGGAAAGTTACATAGACTCAAATCCTAAATCTATGTTAAGATAAAATAAGAAGAGACACTGCAAGTCTTTCGGAGAGATGGCCGAGAGGTTTAAAGCGACGGATTGCTAATCCGTTGTACAATTTTTATGTACCGAGGGTTCGAATCCCTCTCTCTCCTCTACTGGTTATTTAATTAAAGTGAGTGAGTAGTCCATTTTTACAAGCAGTACACGCAATAGAAGAATTCCAACTCAATTCTTACGGCCAGGGTTTCGTCCGGGATCATTTGATAAAAATCCAAACACGAAAAGCGAGACGAAGAAAATAACTACTGTGTACACGAATAGTTTAAGGGTAAGCATGGCGTAACTCCGTGTCTATAATTAGAGGTGAAGTCTATAATTGAATTAGAGCTAAACACGTGAAATTAAACAAAAATTATTCCTCGAAATCCCCATCTTATCATCCTCACTTTTGTCAAAACAGAAATAGACCTTTTTCTTTTCCATCAATTGATGTGAAATATTAGATAGTAGTGAGAAAGCGCTTTATCCAGCAAATTTATTAATAATTTGTCTGACTAACAGCACATCTTTTTCCTTCGACCGCCGTAGCGTGTAAGAAAACGCATTGAACTGTTCGATTCGATAATGAATTGATGTTTGTCAATTCAAAGCAAGTTACGTCGAAGAAGAATAAAACACCATTAAATACGCCGTTGCACCGAGATTCTTTTTTACGTCCAGATAAAGGAGTTGAATTTTAATTTAGTGAAACAAATTTTCTGTTCGATTGCCGAAAACTGCTTCTTTCTTATTCCTATCCTTTCTCTGCTCCAGCTCCTGTCCCGTCCGAAGGAACCACCGGATAATTATTAGAAATCGGATTAATTTCAAATAAAGCCATCTCCTACGATGTCATCGAAAACTAACTGCGGCTTGCCAAACAAAAGCTAAAAGAAGGAAGAACACCGGTATTACTGGCATTACGTCTACAATTGGATCAAAAATGGCATAAGCTTCGGGTAACTTGGCAAAAGAGGCATCATTGAAGTGAAGAGGGTTTTCTAGATAAATGTTATACAAAACAACCATGTATATTCTCCAACAATATAACAAGTGATTTTTTCTCGACGAGGTTACACTTCACTCCTTGTTTGATTAGTGAACCTGTCGGACATCTATATATATATTTATTTACTGACATATATATGGATACGACTATATATCATTATATATTCCCTCATTCAAATAATTAGATATCAAAAGATTGAATTTGGCGTCTAACCAAACTTCGCGTCAACGAGCCAGTCCTTTTTCGTGAAATACCGATAATTTTCATCCATTCTAACTTTTTATATCTCAAGTCGTTACTATTGCTTTCCGGGAAGCTGAACCGGTAAGCGAGGGAAAACGGTTGACGGAAAAGCTCAGGCATGAGATATTTAATGTAACGATCTTTTGTGGGGCGTGGCCAAGCGGTAAGGCAGCGGGTTTTGGTTCCGTCACTCGGAGGTTCGAATCCTTCCGTCCCAGATTGAATAGAAAAAAAGCCAATGGGGGGGGGGTTAAATGTGAATTCCAGAGACTAAAAAATAGACCCCCGATCGATCTTCCAGTTCATATTATGACGACAAGCCACACGTAGCAATAGATCTCTTCAGGATGCGGAACGACGAAAAAGTAGAATCAAACTACGAAATTAGCTTATTGGATGTACGCCGGACCCGCTCACATTGGTACCTTAAGGGTAGCCAGTTCCTTCAGAAATGTACATGCTATAATGCATGCCCCTTTGGGAGATGACCATTTCAACGTAATGCGTTCTATGTTGGAAAGGGAAAGAGATTTTACCCCAGTAACCGCTAGTGTAGTGGATCGTCATGTTTTAGCCCGTGGATCTCGGGATAAGGTTGTAAATAATATAAGCCGAAAAGATGAGGAATAACGCCCCGATTCAATTGTTTTGACACCTACATGTACCTCTAGTATCTTGCAAGAAGATCTACAAAATTTTGTGGATCGAGCTTCTTTGTATTCCGAGTCCGATGTAATTCTCGCAGATGTTAATCACTACCGAGTTAACGAGCTTCAAGCCTCGGATAAAACCCTGGAGCAAATAGTTCGACATTTCTTAAATAAATCCCGCGAGGAAGGCATCTCCAACCGGTCCCTGACGGATACTCCTTCAGCAAATATTATAGGAATTTCTACCCCAGGGTTTCACAATCAACATGACTGTCGTGAGTTGAAACGTCTACTTGGAGAACCGGGAATTTCAATTAATCAAATAATCCCAGAAGGGGAGTTACTCAGAAATCTAAGGGATTTACCAAGAGCTTGGTTTAATGTAGTCCCTTATCGGGAGATGGGTTTGATGGCAGCGACTTTTTTGGAAAAGGAATATGGAATGCCTTATTTGTCAAGACCTCCAATAGGTATTTTAAATACAGCCGACTTTATTTCACGGATCGGTAAACCTGTAAATTTGTGGGCTTCTGCATTATTAGGAAAAGAAGTTAATTACGACTTCTATATTGAAAATCAAACTAAATTTGTTTCTCAAGCAGCTTGGTTTTCCAAATCTATTGATTGTCAGAATTTGGCTGGAAAAGAAGCAGCGGTTTCCGGCGATGCTACTCATGCCGCTTCGATTACTAAAATACTCGTCAAAGAAATGGGAATTCGTGTAAGTTGCTCAGGCACGTATTGCAAGCATGATGCAGAACGGTTTAACGAGCAGGTTCAAGGTTTGTGCGATGAAGTAATAATTACGGAAGATCATACCGAAATTGGGAATATAATAGCTCGTATTGAACCTTCTGCCATATTTGGAACTCAAATGGAGCGTCATATTGGTAAACGTATTGATATTCCGTGTGGGGTTATTTCTTCACCAGTTCATATTCAGAATTTTCCTTCAGGGTATCGACCTTTTCTGGGTTATGAGGGAACCAATCAAATATCAGATCTAATTTATAATTCGTTCAATCTGGGTATGGAAGATCACTCACCAGACGTTTTCGGAGGACACGACACCAAGGGAGTAAATACTAAGTCCCTATCAGTAGATAGGATAAATATTGATTGGGCCCCCGAAGCTGAGTTGGAACCAAATAAAATACCCGGTTTTGTAAGGGGAAAAATTAGACGAAATACCGAGGTTTTCGCAAAACAAAACAATATTTCGGAAATTACAGTGGATGTTATGTATGCAGCTAAAGAGAAGTCAAGTCTTTAGGTCAATTAACTAATCAGTTAATCACTCGGAAAAAGTTTCAGGCCATTGAATTCAAGTTCTTTTTGTGAATACACTGAGGCACCAAAAATCGACGATACCGAGTATCTAACAATGAAAAATTCTTGGCTTTTAAATATTATGGTAAGATTACGCCTGAAACGACATGGTAGGAAGCAACGGGTGACTCGAACACTTAGATTGATTTCGCGGAATTTAGTAACCGCCGGTTCTTTCCAAAGGGCGAGTCGTTACCTCTTCGACTTTTCTTAAAACTCATTATCCAATGAAACTTGGAGGATATACATCTAAGGTTGCTAATTTAGACATCTAAAAAAAGATGGTATCTATGGCTATTTCTAAAAAATAGAGCGTCGAAGCCTCATCAGTCTATTATTGTTTTTTTTTTCAAAATGAAAAAAAAAAAGCCCCCCCATGAGGTCGAAACTAAGTTGTTTTGAGGTTAATTCAATAAAACTGAAATGAAATAATTCAATTACTTACTTATAATTGAGTTTGATTTCCCGCTCAACACGTGTTGAAGGAAAAATAGGATGAATTTTTCTTCTACTTAATTTTGACCTTATACTTAAATCATTTTGATCTTTTACCTAATTTTGAGGGGTCGATGGAGATAGGTTCTGTTGCTACTGACTCTCAATCCGAAAAGCCCTGGGGCTAGGCCTAAACCTGAGGATTCTCTAAATCGATCTATGAACGAGGGAATGTCGAATATCTACCCATTCATTAGTGGAGAAACAGAGCATGCGAGGGCGTAAGTTTTTTGTCTTACCCCACCACCCACCCCTCAGTAAATCTCTTCCACTAATATATATAGTTATAGGGCACCGATTCGCAGAAAGATAACTCGACAAAGGGTAAAGCATCCGTGTCGGATGCTAAGAGTAAAAAGTATTTTTTCCCAATCGTTTATTTTCCTCCAATTTTATAAAAAGGGGAGAAATATTAATCCACTCAACCGGAGTTACGCTTCAAGCCGCACGAACTAAAATGTTCCCATGCGGTTTCGCGGGGGGGGGAGTTCATATGCACCTATCTCGATAAATGACCTACCGAATAGTCGCAATTGACGCTAAATCTCGGCGAGAAGGGAAGGTCACTAGGGAGGTTGGTTTTTTCAATCCCCGGAGGGAGGAAACCCAGCTAGATATTTTGGCTATTGCTGCGCTGTGTGAAAGCGGAGCTAAATTGACGAAAACTGTTCGTGACATTTTGGGGCGGGCAAAATTACCTCAACGGATTAGAACCGAATCTTAGGAATAAAAATCAAATTTGGTAAAATCTAATAATTTAATAGTTTAGGAGAATCTAACGGGCTTAGTTTACAAATATATCCAGATGCTTTCGTATTACCCTTCTTTTTTATTCGTACTATACCTCTACATCGTCTTTGTCATTCCGTTGAGAAGCAGAGTGTTTAGGAAAGACTATTGGTTCTCCGGAAAAACCTATTTTGGAATAAGCGATATTGGGGAGATTCTTAGGGATACAATGATAAAATGGAGCAGAGGGAAAAATTAATTCGAATTAGTTTTATCAAATACCAAGATTAATCTCAAAGGAAAGGTCTTTTCAAGACTTAAATTGTGTCTGAAGGTTTTTAGAGTAGGTCATATCCGGTAACTAGCATTAATTGACACGACTCCTTCTCGGAAGGAGGCTACTTGGTAATTTACTAACTAAATATTTCTTATTTTGGTGAATGTCTTTTTGGTGAGAGCTAGAGTAGCAAGTGTCTCTCGACCCAAGAGACACTTACTACTCTAGCTCTCACCCTTCGGGATAGTTTTGCGATAATATTATTCTCAAATAACCCCAAAATTATGATACACAAACAATTTCTAAACGTAACTATTGACACCTCAAATTTATCGGGAAAGTTTCTGTTTCAAACAAACCAATACCTGGGAGTTACCGCGACGAAAGCTACTTGCAAATCTTTCACCAAATTTGGTGCGTCACGAAAAGACGAGGAGTTCGACACTAACAGAGATTGTTTTTCCTATCCACCTCTTTTTCTGCTTGAAGAAAATTTTTATTTGATGAACGGCAAACAACGATCAAACGGGCCAGACATTAACGGGTCATGGAGTACAGTAGCAGTCAAGCGTTTAATTGATAACGTGCGTGACCTTAATTTTTTAAAAATTGATGATTCAGGATTTGTCCGAAGCTAAACTGATGAATTGTACAAAAATTTGTATTTTAACCCACTTGTAGAAATGATGTGTTTGGCTCCAAGCAGATCCTTCTTCCATCAGAGAAGGGTTGAAACAAAAAGTAGTTTAAAGATATCGCAGTCCATTCATTCGATATTTTTATTTTTGGAAGATAGGTTTCCAAAATCTAATCATGTTTTAAAAACGTATTTACCACAGAATCTCCATTTGGAAACTCCAATTCGATTGTTTCGACGACAAATTAAAGATGTTTTATTTCCGCATTTCATAAGAATAGTTTATTACAGAGACAAAATCTTTTATGGAAGGACCTGTAGGGAAAGAGGGAGAATAAAAATTGACACTCTATTTCGGAATTTCCACACCTACGATATCGATTTACTTCTGCTTATTCCGTGGAAGCAAGGATGTAAGGCGCGAGTCAATTATTCTCTACCTATTGATTGTCATAACATTACTCGGAAAGTGAGATACGTTCCTACATATAAATTCAAGTTGAATGCGCCAGACATTGACTCCTATTTCATCCAAAGTTCGTGCATTCACTATGGAAGATACAGAAACAAAATTATTCTATCTTCTAGAGGAACTTCCTATTTTGTACGGAAATGGTTTTATCTTTTCTCAATAATGTTCAAACAGCACTTCCACTACAGAACCAGATTTAATAAATCACGTCTAGAGCTATTACCTGTCAGCTGTGTTTCATTCTTGGGTTATACCTCAATCGCGCGAGCGGTTTCAAAAATTGTCCGGGTCGAAACGGCGATGGGTTTGTGCATTAGTATTTCGATTGAAGAAAAATTTTCTCCTAAGATTCCAATTTTAATATTAATTAAGGTCTTGATGAAGCAGAAGTTTTGCGATAGTAATGGACGTCCAACTGGTAAATTGGCATGGACTGTTTTAAAAGATGACGAAATTTTGAATAGATATGTACAACTTTGGCGAGTTCTTTCCTTGTATTATGGCGCCTCGACAAGTCGGGGTCATTTGCGTAGATTGAGATATATTTTACAGATTTCGTGTGGCAGTACCTTAGCCGGTAAACATAGGGGTACAACACGTCTCTTGCGACGTAGGTTCAACCTAGATATACGGAGTCAATTTTTTCTTTCTAACGAATCTCAATCTTCAAAAAATCGGAGAATTTGGTGTCTAACTCTGATCCGTTCCGTTTTAGCTAAATTTGTCCTATCAGAAGTGGGGTTTTAATTCTATTAAAAGTGTATTGCGGCAATTTTCAGTGAATTCGGTTTGTTTCAAACTAGCAGTTGATTTATTAGCTTTAGTTAAATATTTCTACTTTGCCGATACACTTTGCACAATTACATAGATATGAAAGTATTTAACCCATTGATGGCTTTTTTAAAAATGTGATACGAAATAACCCAACCTCAAACATTACCCTGAATTCTACCACGAATGATATGAATATCTCTCTACCAAAAGTAATTCTTACTTTTGTTAGTTTGCCAATTTTACCGGAAATTATTTTAACTCTAAGCTTAGTTGCAATAGTAGTGATCGACTTATTAAACAGGGAGAAAAATACAATATTGCTTTACAAGATTTTTTTAATATCTACGTCCATCGGCGTGGGTGTCTTGCTATGTCAATGGCAAATTCCAAGTGTTTTTCAACATTTTCATACCAGTAATTTTAACTTTAACAATATATTCAGATTTTTTCTGTTGATTTGTTCGTTACTATCTGTTCTTTCGTCGGCTGATTATATACTTTGTTCAAAAATGGCTTTGGCTGAATCTCCGTCGTTTGAGTTAGCTGCAGGTTTGGCGGGAATGGTCCTTAGTTATGCAAATGATTTGGTAACTATTTATGTGTCTTTGGAATTTTTGGCCTTATCTTCCTGCTTCTTATCCGGATATACTAAATTGGACCTAAGATCGAACGAGGCAAGTATGAAATTTTTATTGATGAGTGGAGCGAGTTCATCACTTTTACTATACGGATTCTCCTCGTTGTATGGACTTTCTGGTGGGCAGCTTCAGCTTGATGCAACAGTTGACGGAATTTCATTCAACCGATATGCCCTTACAATGTATCTCTCTGCTACATGTATTACAGCCGGAACAGCTTTTAAGCTGTCTCTCTTTCCATTTCATCAATGGACTCCTGATGTATATGAAGGAGCGTGATTCGTTCAGATTTTAAAAATGACGTATCCGTCGCAGATAATTAAAAAGTAACAGAATTATCCTTCTGCTTTATCCCGTGGGCATGCGGGAACAATTATCAATTTCCTTAAATTTAGTTAATTTATCAAAAATTGGCTCTTGCCGTATTACGAAGTTTACTGAATTTCGTGACAAATATTGTACCAGCAAAGCAGAGCGAAGTCACAAGTTTTGGGAAATTAGTTTCTAAACTAATATATTTTTTTTCTAAGAATTTCTTTGAAATTTTCTTTTTTCTTATTATTAGGGGTAGACTCTTTTTGAATGCGTATTAAATTGAAAAATCATTCAATATATTTTTCTATTCAAACTTTTTGAATATGAAAAATGTGTAAAATTACGAGTTCAATCCTTCGGAAATTCGTTTTTTTTTGTTTTTAATTATTCAAGAATATAAATCACCCTAAGATGGTACTTTGTTTTTTT